TCAATAATTATGGAAGTGGAATAGGTTTATTTGGTGGTTTATATCATGCTACAAGCTTAACACAAGTTTTTCATATATATATACTATTAATAAGTGGGATTATATTGTCACTTACAGCCTTCTACCCTCGAAAAGTATGAATATCTGAATACTCTTCAATAAAAAATTTATGGTCTTGTAAATTTTTATATCAAAAATCAGATATATTAAATAAACAAGGAGAGCAATACAAAATTATAGAATATCCTTTAATAATAGTATTTATTGTGACTGGTGCATTATTTTTAGTTTCTGCAAGTGATTTAGTTTCAATATTTTTATCTATAGAATTACAAAGTTATGGTTTATATTTATTAAGTACAATATATAGAAATTCGGAGTCCGCTACTAGCGGAGGTTTAACTTATTTTTTATTAGGAGGTTTAAGTTCTTGTTTTATACTTTTGGGTACAAGTTTATTATATGGTAACTCCGGAAATAGCCAATTAGATGGTATATATGTTATAACTAGTTTAAGCGACATGGATTCTAGTGAAGGAATGGCAGAAAAATTTTTATATTGATATAAACCTTATTACATAAATCTTTCTTTACTAATATTAAGTGTAGGATTTTTATTTAAAATAAGTGCAGCTCCATTTCATTTCTGATCACCAGATGTTTATGATGGTATACCAACTATAGTTACAACTTTTGTAGCTATAGTAGCTAAAATATCAATATTAATTTTTTTCTTGGAATTAGTACATTATACTACCAATTCTATATTTACCTTTAACTATAGTTGAACGACAAGTCTACTTCTTAGCTCATTATTATCATTAATTATCGGTTCAGTCTTAGGATTAAGTCAGTTCAGAATAAAAAGATTATTTGCCTATAGTACAATATCCCATGTTGGGTTTATATTATTAGGATTAAGTATTAACAGTATCGAGTCTACACAAGCATTCTTGTTTTATTTAATACAATACTCTCTTAGTAATTTAAACGCTTTTATTATACTTATTGCCATAGGTTACTCATTATATTGTTATATCAATGATAATAAAGAATATAAAGAACTAGCAGATAAAAATAATTCCCCTATACAACTAATTAGTCAATTAAAAGGATACTTTTTTATAAACCCTATCTTAGCAATAAGTTTTAGTATAACAATTTTTTCTTTTGCAGGTATACCACCTCTTATGGGGTTTTTTGCTAAACAGATGGTTTTAAGTGCTGCTTTAGATAGTGGGTACCTATTCATAACACTAATTGGAATATTAACTAGTGTAATTAGTGGAGTTTATTACCTAAACATTATAAAAGAAATTTTTTTTGATAAACCAGATTATAAAGTAAACCCCGTACTGGAAAGAGTTGATTTAAAAGGTAGCGTGGAAAAGAATAATGTTAATACGGGAAGTTTTACATTTAAATTCGAAAACATTGCAATATCTAGCACTTTTACTATAACAATATCTATTTTAACTATATTAATAGCATTATTTATGTTTATGCCTGATGAATTATTAAGATTGACTAGTGTTTTAGCTTTGTTAATTTTTAATCCGTAAATGTCCAGTACAACCTTTTTCTTTGTATTTATACCTATATTAGCTATAATTCTATTAGCAGTTAATCTTATTTTTGCTCCACATAATCCTTATCAAGAAAAAGATAGTGCCTTTGAGTGTGGTTTCCACTCTTTCTTAGGACAAAACAGAACACAGTTCAGTATTTCTTTTTTTATTTTTGCACTTCTCTTCTTACTATTTGATTTAGAAATTCTTTTAGTTTACCCTTATGTAGTTAGTGCTTACACTAATAGTATATATGGTTTAGTGGTAATGCTTATTTTTTTTTTAGCTTTAACTTTAGGGTTTGCCTTTGAACTAGGTAAAAATGCTTTAAAGATAGATAGTAGACAAATGGCAACTATAATTGATTCTAATAATACTAGTACAATAGATAGCTTAAGGTAAACAATAGTCTTAATATATATATATATATTTTTATTTATATTTACATTTTTATTTTGTAAAAAAAAAAGAGGGTATTAAACCCCTATAAAGCCTAAGACATTTAGATTTGACTGACTCTTTCTACTTATATTTAAGTAGAATATATAATTAAAAGTATTATGCCTTATTTTAGTCTCGTTTTAGTTCTTAAATTAAAAAGTGTATTCTTAAAATAGTGACGATGAGGGATAGCGGGGTTAAATTTTAAAATAGACATTTAAGGAAAGAAAGAAGTAGTTCTTGCTCCACCCTTTTACCTTTGCCCTTTGTTCTTTGCCTTTTTAATGAGAGGAGAGGAGAGATGCGGTGTCTTTTCTTTAAAGGCGAGGAGAGAGTGCAGTTTATTATTGTTATATAACAAATTATTATTCTTAAAAGTTATAGTTATCATCATTTTTTTTTTTAGTTTTATTTAATTTAAGCCAATATTTGTGAAACTTTAAGTCAAAACCTATTATTCCATATCCAACGAGTATTTCGCAGGTAAGAGCGAGTCTCTACATAAAGTTATACAATAATAAACTACAACCACCGATAAAATTAACTACACAAAGTACAGGTTTAAAAACTAAAGCTGTATTAAAATAAGAACCTTTATTTTCCCCTATATTATTTTATAGCCAGTCTAAATAAAACACCTAGCATTATTACTATAGGATAGATAATTATATTATGCAATAATAAACACAAGACCTCTAACATTACTAAGATTAATACCATAATGCTAATAATCTTAGTAAACAGACAGTTATTATTTATACTTAAACTTCTGATATTTGTATAGTAAAAAAAGGTTAGATATTAAAAATACTAAATAGGAGAATAAGTCCAAAAAATGTTTCTCCTATCTATAATAGCACCTAAAAACCAAAATGAGTATAGTAAACCACCAGGGTTAAAATAAACATATGTTTAAGCCGGTCGATAATCTATAAGTTTATTATATAGTATATAGTTTATTTATGTAAAAAAATTTTTTATTTTTTTTTATTCTTTTTTTTTTATTTTTTTTTAGCTTTAACAATTTAAACTAAATAAACAGGTATATATGTATTTATAGCAATACAAAACAAAACACTACAGTACAGCAAGATATATAATATATATAATTTATATGTTATATTGAAAAGCTAAAGAGGTTTTGCATTCTAAGGTTGTAAGATAAACTTATCTTAAGACTCTAAAGGCATTAATGATTTAATATTAAATTTAAGCAACTAAAAAAAAAATTTTTTTCTATTTAAACGATTTTTATTTTTGAGTTTAAAACAGTAATGGCTTATTACTACTTTCATAACCTAGGTCGGCTAAGTTTAAAAGATTCTTAAATGTTACTTAGACTTTTATTAATTATACCTCTAATAGGTATCCTATTTATATATACCCTTTTTGCTTATAATCAAAATAGCTCAACCATAAAGCAAATAAAAATAATCGGTCTTACGACATCCATAGTTAATCTAATTGTTAGTCTTATAGTGTTTATCTTATTTGATTACAGTAGTAATCAATTTCAATTTGTTCAAGAATATCAAGAAATAAATTCTTTTGATTTATATTTAGGTATAGATGGATTATCTATATATTTCGTATTATTAACAACAATTATTACTCCTATAGCACTATTAAGTAATTGAACGTCTATAAACGAAAATGTAAAATCATATGTAATAATAATATTATTACTAGAAACATTACTAATAGCGAATTTTTTAGTGTTAGATATATTACTATTCTATATTTTTTTCGAGAGTATATTACCACCATTATTCATATTAATAGGTCTATTTGGATCAAGTAATAAAGTAAGAGCTAGTTTTTACCTATTCTTATATACATTATTTGGGTCATTGTTTTTATTATTATCTATCTTAACTATGTCTTCTATAATGGGTACTACAGATTTTGATGCGTTATACAAAACAAATTTTAGTTATTCTACACAGTTATTTTTATTTTATGGTATTTTCTTAGCATTTGCGGTTAAAACTCCTACTATTTTTTTAAACACTTGATTATTAAAAGCTCACGTTGAATCACCTTTAGGTGGTAGTATTATATTAGCTGCAATCGTCTTAAAATTAACTATATATGGTATTTTTAGATTAATATTACCTTTATTACCTAAAGCTTCTATGGATTACACTTACATAATATATCTTATAGGGGTTATAACAATAATATATGCTAGCTTTAGTACATTAAGAACTATAGATGTTAAAGAACTTATTGCTTATAGTTCTGTATCGCATGCAGCTGTATACCTTATAGGTGTATTTAGTAATACAATACAAGGAATAGAAGGTGGTATAGCCTTAGGGTTAGCTCACGGATTTGTATCTAGTGGTTTATTTATATGTGCTGGAGGAGTATTATATGATAGATCTGCAACTAGATTAATTAGTTTCTATAGAGGTATAGCACAAGTAATGCCTTTATTCTCTATTTTATTCTTTATATTATCTTTAGGTAATTGTGGTGCACCACTTACTTTAAACTTTGTAGGTGAGTTTATGTCTTTATACGGTGTATTTGAAAGATTACCTTTATTAGGTGTTTTCGCTAGTTCTTCTATAGTTTTTAGTGCCGCATATACTATATATATGTTTAACCGTATAGCATTTGGAGGATCTTATAGTAAATTGTTTGAAGTTAATATAAGTGATGTAAATAAACGAGAATTCTTTATATTGTTAACATTAGTTGTCTTCACTGTTATATTTGGTATATATCCTGCCCCTATATTAGATGGTTTACATTATTCAGTGTCATCTTTAATATATAGTAATATATATTAATAGGGTTTACATCTTTAAGTAGAATATTTAATCTAAATCTTTTTAATTAAAGAATACTTATATTTAACGTGACCTGCCTTTCTACATAATGTAAGCTTAGGTTATGGCACACACTTGCACTTTGCACTTTTTTTAGACGCTTTTTTTTTTATTAAAAAAACACACACACAATTTAATATAATAAAATAATATATTATTTTGAGTTAAACACACTTTTTAAATTATGATATAAAAAAAATGTCTGTATAATAAGTTATCTTAATTAAAACATTAAATCTAAATTAGTTTTTAAAAATGCCACAATTAGTACCATTCTTCTATTTAAATCAAGTTACATTCGCATTTGTAATACTTACAGTCATGATCTTTGTTTTTTCAAAATATCTTTTACCAAGATTTGTACGTTTATTTATGAGCCGACAATATATATCTAAATTATAAAGTAGCTAAACGTTTATCTAATTTGTAAACTAAATAAACCGTTATCTAAATTTAAACGAAACTTCTTTTTTTTCCATACTACCATACTTTCATACTCTGTTAATTAAGCCTTTTTTTTACTAAAGACAAAAAGTCACAGTTCTACATAGTATCTATTTTTTAAAATATTAATATTTATATTTAACTTTAAAGTTAAATATAAATATTTAATAAAATATTTACTTTTTTTTTAACAATATATATAGCATATTATTTATGCTTCTTTAAACAAATACTATGAATACAAATATTTACCCTTGTGGAAATTATATTAATACCTGCCCTGAAACAGCGAGTCCTCTTGAGCAATTCGAAATAAGAAACCTTTTAAGTATAGATGCACCTATTATGGGTAATTTACACATATCTTTAACAAATATAGGTTTATACTTAAGTATAGGACTTTTTCTAATCCTAAGCATGAATGTTTTAGCTACTAATAACAACAAATTAATAAGTAACAATTGATCTATAAGTCAAGAAACAATATATGCTACAATACATAGTATAGTAATAAACCAAATTAATTCAAAAAAAGGTCAAACATATTTCCCATTTATATACACATTATTTATATTCATTCTTATTAATAACTTAATTGGAATGATTCCTTATAGTTTTGCTTCAACAAGTCATTTTATTTTAACATTTTCTTTAAGTTTCACAATAGTTTTAGGTGCTACTATATTAGGATTTCAAAAACATGGTTTAGAATTCTTTTCTTTACTAGTACCTGCGGGTTGTCCTTTAGGTTTATTACCTTTATTAGTTTTAATTGAGTTTATCTCATACCTAGCTCGTAATATTTCATTAGGTTTAAGATTAGCAGCTAATATTCTTTCAGGTCATATGTTACTTAATATATTGGCAGGTTTCACATACAATATAATGACATCCGGATTTATATTTTTCTTTTTAGGATTAATACCTTTAGCATTTATTGTAGCATTTTCCGGTTTAGAATTAGGTATTGCATTTATACAAGCACAAGTGTTTGTTGTATTAACTTCTTCTTATATCAAAGATGGGCTGGATTTACATTAAATAACATAATTCAAGATATAACTCAATCTTTTACTTTATTTTTTAGTTTATAAAAAAATTTTTGTTAATCTAATTGATAAGTTACCTTATTCTTTTTAATATTCTACATACAACTAAAGTAAAGTAATGTAATACCTAAATAATAGGTTTAAATAGTTCTGGTCTAACTAGAGCTGTATGAGCATAACTAGCTTTTAAAAATTTACTGTTAGTAATCCCTACAGTAAATTTAAAATAATATTCGTATTATAATATAATGTAGTTTTTTATTTATATTATTTTTACTTTATAAAAATTTTTTATTGAATAACGGTAAATTATTATCTAAAAGTAAGCTTTAATAAATAAAAATTTTTAATTTTCGGTTTAGGTTTTTATTTGCAATTATTATACTTAAATAACTCTTAATTAATATTAAATAACTTATATATAATATACCAATGTCTGTTATCATTTAAATAAATTGAATAAAGGTTATTATTAAAAGAATACTTTATCTATTATTTAAATAAGGTAATATTAAGTGGTTAAATTATCAAAAGTTATCATTATCCTAATAAATAAATAATATATATTTCTTTTCGCAGTTGTATATCATTTGCTTTATATGACAAAAGTAATATAATTATAATATAATTAGAATAAAAAAAAAAATGGAATATATACCTACTTTAATTTCAATAATAGAAGTCTTATTGTTAATCGTGCCTGCTTTATTAATTGTAGCTTTTACAACCGTAGCTGAAAGAAAAACAATGGCGAGTATGCAAAGGAGATTAGGACCTAATCTTGTAGGATACTATGGTCTTTTACAAGCATTTGCCGATGCCTTAAAATTACTTTTAAAAGAATATGTCTCACCTACACAAGCTAATTTGGTATTATTTTTCTTGGGTCCAATTATAACTTTAATATTTTCATTGCTAGGGTATTTAGTTGTACCTTATGGTCCGGGTTTAGCTTTAAGCGACTATAATCTAGGTATATTATACATGTTAGCAGTTTCTTCATTGTCTACATATGGTATATTATTAGCAGGTTGAAGTGCGAACAGTAAATATGCTTTCCTAGGTTCACTTAGAAGTACAGCTCAACTAATAAGTTACGAACTAATTTTAAGCTCAGCTATATTACTTGTTATCATGTTAACAGGTAGTCTTAGTTTAACTGTTAATGTCGAAGCTCAAAGAACAATCTGATTTATAGTACCTTTATTACCTATATTTCTTATATTCTTTATAGGTTCTATAGCGGAAACTAATAGACCTCCTTTTGATTTAGCCGAAGCTGAATCAGAACTTGTTAGTGGTTTTATGACAGAACACGCTGCAGTTATATTCGTATTTTTCTTCTTAGCTGAATACGCTAGTATTGTATTAATTTGTATTTTAAATAGTATATTATTCTTAGGTGGTTATTTATATGATTATATACCTTTATTCAATATTATTGAGTATATCGATTTTGATTTTTATATAAACAATCTGGAGAATAAAAGCATATTTTATACATCTTCTTTACTAGAAGGTTTATTTTATGGTTTAGCCTTAGGTTTAAAATCTTGTCTTCTTATATTTACTTTTATATGAGCTAGAGCTTCATTCCCTCGTATAAGATATGATCAGTTAATGTCATTCTGTTGAACTATCTTATTGCCTTTAGTTATTGCTTTTGTAGTATTACTTCCTTGTATAACAAATAGTTTTGAGATAATACCAACTAATATTTTTTTGCTCTAGGATGGTATGTTCTTTACAGTGATTCTATAAACTCAATATATAATTACCTTAAAATTTATACATTATGTATAAAAAGAGTTTTTTTTAAAACATTTTATACAATAAGCAATAGATTAAAAAAAATTACTGTAAAGAGCATACTTTTATATTTAAGTATAAAAATTTTAGTTAGCGCAGGTGGTATACTATTTATGTTGTATTATAGTTTAGATATTCATCAAATATTTTGATTATATTATGTTATTCTTATAATAATAATATTATTAATATTTATATACAAAAAAAAAGAAATATTAGCCTTTTATTATGATGAAACCAGGCCTCATTTATACTATTTCATTATAGATCGTCTAACTTTCCCTTTAACTATGACAATCGTTATATTTGCTATATCTGCTATTATAGGTATATACATTAAAAACCCTTCGAATATTTATGTTATATTAGGAGATTTATTATTAGGTTATAGTTTAAGTGAGATATTTAATGAGGAATTAAATCCTCTAGGTGATTCTGCAATAGTATACATTGGTACTCCAGGTCCTAGTACTGGGAATGCTGGAGGTAATTATGGTGGCCCAGGGAACGGAGGTAATAACGGTGGCCCGGGAAACGGAAACTTCGGGGGTGGATATGTAAATCCTGGAAATGGAAATGGACATGGAAATGGACATGGAAATGGACATGGGAATCAGGGTGGTAACAACGGAGGCAATAATAGAGGTGGTCAATATGTACCAGATCTAGATATTTTACGTGTAAGTCCCGAAGAAAGACTTAGAATTAAAAGGGAGGTAATGTCTAGAATATCTGCCCAAAATAATAATCATCGAACTGATCCTCTTTTTTCAAGAGAATATGGTCCCTTTGAAGTTTTAGATAGACAGCAGCAGTTTTTTGTTATGGAGTGTATAGCTAATAATCCTGATCAAGGATGAAAATTAGAAGAAAGGCGAAACACAGCTGGTGGATTAATTACTAGAGTTATAAGAGTACATGACGGGCGAACAAGACAACTTTGTGTAGAAGCAAGAGCTAATGAGGGCCTAGTTGAATTTATAGGTAAATACAATAGTTTTCTCTAAGTCCGTATATTTTAAAGTATACGAATCTTAAATAATGGGCATAATCTTAGATTTATTAATACATTACTTTAGTTATGACCCTATATAAAGAGGTATTTGAATAATAAGACAGGAACCTAAGGAAAGAATTAGAAAAAAGAGCCTTATTTTTATATACTAGGTAAATGAACTGATATAATTATACACAAAGTTAATAATTGAATGTAAAACATGCGACGGAGATTCTTTCTATAATATGATGTAACAAATTGAAATATCTTCTAAATTTACTTTAGATAATTTAGGATAATCTACTAATGAATTCGGCAATAATACCAGTACCTTCGGTAGAGGTAAAATTCACAGGTTCATCAATGTTTGTTATTCTATATAGGACTAAGGGTATAGAAAATCCTCGTCTTGTCCAAGTTAAGAATAAAAACAGACATTTGTGTGATAATACCTAAGCATTCCCTGATAAAATCAGTAAAATGACAATTTTTAGGTAAATACTATGTATTTGACCTATTAGCCCACCAATATGGCTACGACGAATTATTTATAATGCATGTATGTAAAAAATGAATTTACAATATAAAGGTAAAGGTAAGTCAACCATGTATGAAAAAAAATATTAAAATATATGTAAATATAACTTAGGTATAATTACCTTTTATTTTAAGTCATATATTTTTGTTTATGTTATTGTTTAAATTTAACAATATTAGTTTTTCTATAGAGGTATAGCACAAGTATTATAACAGCTATTTTTTTTTTTTTAACTTAGCTTGGTTTACGAAGCCCGAACAATAAAGATAAAATACTAGTATATGAAAAGGGTAATGGCTGACGTCAGGCTCTTTTGAGAGCCGAAAGCCACACACAAAGATCCTTTTCAATCTTTATTACCCTATTTACATAGAGAAGGTAGAAGAATATTTGTTAAAATATTTAAAGGCCGGTCGATAAATGCTAGTTTACAATTTAAAATTTATCCCTTTTTTTAGATAAAGAAAGGATAAAGTATAATAACTATGATAAATATATTATCATTTTTTTTAACCCTTGCCCTTTAGCCGCCCTTTAGCCGCCCTTTAGCCACCCTTGCCCTTTAGCCGCCCTTTAGCCGCCCTTAAAACAATTAAATATTTTAAGATATACAATGAATTTATCCTTAATACTTTTTTTAATAGGAATCTTAGGATTCGTTTTAAATAGAAAAAATATTATATTAATGCTTATTTCAATAGAAATAATGCTATTAGCTATTACATTCTTAATATTGATAAGCTCACTTAGCTTTGATGATATATTGGGTCAAACGTATGCTATATATATAATCGCAATAGCTGGAGCAGAGTCTGCAATAGGTTTAGGTATTCTAGTTGCTTTTTACAGATTAAACTTTTCTCTGATTACAACCTATTTATTCTATGCCTATAAAACTTATTCTAAAAAAGGTAAACAAATTTAACTCTAATATCAATAAGTTAATATAGGAAGACTAAGTATAACAATAGTACTAATCAATCTATAAATTTTACAAATGATAAGTTATTTTTGAGAGGGTTTGTGTACGCTTTACTCTAATAAGGTTATAAATAAAAACTGTTGTAATAGGCACAGAGAAACAAGATCAAAAAAGGTAGAGTAAACCTTTGCCTAGTCATATGTTTATATGGCAAAACCTTCAAATTGCGGGAAACTCTTAAAGACAAATCTACCAAGTTAATACAGTAATGTAATTAATGGAAGAGGTAATGACTCGTTGTATGGTAAAAACGATTTGTATGAAGAAATGAAGTAGATAATCCGCAGCCAAACACCAAAAATGAAATAAATAGATGGTGCGCAGTTCATCGACTAAACGGAGGTTGGTGAATAATTATAAACCTTTAATTATTTGCTTAAGATATAGTCAGGCATAATGTAAAAGTTATGGGAATACCTTAGCCAATCTAAGGGTATAAATTAAATACCTAAGGTAAAGGGGGAAAACGAAGAGGAAGTATCACAATAGAATATAAATAATGTATTTAGCGATAATTAGTTTACCTTTACTAGGATCAATAGTTGCCGGGTTTTTTGGTAGAAAAGTCGGAGTAAGTGGAGCGCAATTAATTACATGTACGAATGTAATTATAACAACATTACTAGCCATCGTAGCCTTTTTTGAAGTAGGTTTAAATAATATACCTGTAACAATAAATCTTTTTAGATGAATAGATAGTGAATCACTAAACGTATCATGAGGTTTTCATTTTGACAGTTTAACAGTATCTATGTTAATACCCGTTTTAATTGTTAGTTCATTAGTACACATATACTCAATAGGATATATGAGTCATGATCCACATAATGGAAGATTTTTTAGTTACTTAAGTTTATTCACTTTTATGATGATTATACTTGTTACAGCAAATAACTTTTTATTAATGTTTGTAGGATGAGAGGGTGTAGGAGTTTGTTCATATCTTTTAGTAAGTTTCTGATTTACTAGAATAGCCGCAAATCAAAGTTCTATGTCTGCTTTCTTAACTAACAGAGTGGGAGATTGTTTTTTAACTATAGGTATGTTTGCTATCATATGATCTTTTGGAAACGTTGACTATAGTACTGTTTTCTCATTAGCACCTTTTGTTAATGAAAACATTGTTACAATTATTGGTATATGTTTATTAATTGGAGCTATGGCTAAAAGTTCTCAAGTTGGATTACATGTTTGATTACCTATGGCTATGGAAGGTCCTACACCTGTTAGTGCTTTAATACACGCTGCTACTATGGTAACAGCGGGTGTATATTTACTTATGCGATCCAGCCCTTTAATAGAATACAGTTCCACTGTATTAGTATTATGTTTATGATTGGGGGCAATTACTACAGTATTTAGTAGCCTTATAGGTCTATTCCAACAAGATATTAAAAAAGTTATCGCTTATTCCACTATGAGTCAATTAGGGATGATGGTTATAGCAGTAGGTTTATCATCATATAATGTGGCTTTATTTCATTTAGTAAATCATGCCTTTTATAAAGCATTATTATTCTTAGGTGCAGGTGCAGTAATTCATGCAGTAGCGGATAACCAAGATTTTAGAAAATATGGAGGATTAAGACCATTCTTGCCTTTAACATATTCTGTTATGTTAATTGCAAGCCTTAGTTTAGTAGCTTTCCCTTTTATGACAGGGTTCTATAGTAAAGATTTTATATTAGAATCTGCTTATGGACAATTTTACTTTAGTGGTACAGTTGTATACTTTATAGCTACTATTGGTGCTATGTTTACTACTTTATACTCAGTTAAAGTGTTATATTTAACTTTTTTAACTAACCCTAATGGGCCTCTTGTAAATTACAAAAATGCTCATGAAGGTGATATATATATGAGCTTACCTTTAATGATATTAGCGGTTTTTTCAATCTTTTTTGGTTATATTACTAAAGACATATTTATAGGTTTAGGTTCTGGTTTTTTTGCGGATAATAGTTTATTTATTCATCCTACACACGAAATAATGCTAGATACTGAATTTGCCGTACCTACTTTATTTAAATTATTACCTTTATTCTTTACTATTGCTCTTAGTGTAATAGCTATAGTTCTATCCGAGTTCTTATCTAAAAATCTTATAAGTTTTAAATTTACTAGGTTAGGTTACAACATATTTGGATTTTTTAATCAACGTTTCTTAATTGAACTTTTTTATAATAAATACGTAACTGGCCTTATTTTAAACTTAGGGGGTCAAACTACTAAGGTTCTGGATAAAGGAAGTGTAGAATTATTAGGTCCATATGGTTTAGAAAAAGGTTTAATTACTTTAAGTAGAAATATTGTGAATCTAGATACTGGTGTTATAACTAGTTACGCCTTATATATTTTAATTGGTCTTATTTTTTATATACTAATACCTTATTTAGCTATAGTTGACAATAGTTTATTGTTATTAATCTTATTAGCACTTCTTAGTGTTATGGATGTATTAATACTATCTTCTCCCCCTCGTTCGCCTGGTGTTGAGTTAAAAGCAAGTGTATTATTAACTATAGTAGAAAATGCAGACGTTATATTAGAAACAGCCAAAGAAATAATAGAGGAATACAAAGTAGTAGACCAATTACATACTGACTTGCAAGATGCTGATCTGGAACGTTCAGAAGCTTTCGCAGCAGCTGCAGAAGAACAGTCAAAGCTAAGTAAAGAACTTGCAGATCTTGCAGATAAAGAACCTAAAGTAAGAGAATTACCAGATTACCCTAATGTGTTTTAACAATAAAAAGTATATATTATTTTTTCTATTAAAGCATGTTTAGTTTAGTTTAGGTTGGAATTTATATTATTTTTGGTAAAAAGGTACAAGATATTCCAGGACCAGGCTTTAAAACCTGGACCTGGATTTAGGTTAATGTTATCTTGTTAAATAGAGTTAATCCTCTGCACTTTCCCCTGAGTTGTTATTATATTAACCTGTAAAACAATATCGGGACTTCTATCCTTAATACTTCTAGGTCGGCTATGTTCAATTTATATATAAAGAAAATGTCTAATATATATCAACAATCTAAAAATAGCAGTAGTAATACTCTATTCATTGTTGTTCGCTCTTTTTCGTCAAGTCGCTTTTTGTTTGTAGAAGAGAACGGTAAAAAACCTAATAATGGTACAACTTTACCTTCTATACGGGAAGTTTTAGCGTCTGAATTTAATAATGGATCTAACCAAAATAATTCTAATTCTGATAACAGTTCTCCTTTGCAAACTTCAAATGATAATTCTACTGATAATAACCCTAATCATGATAACAATTCTCCTTTGCAAACTTCAAATGAGAATTCTGCTGATAATAACCCTAATCAGGATAACAATTCTCCTTTGCAAACTTCAAATGAGAATTCTGCTGATAATAACCCTAATCAGGATAACAATTCTCCTTTAGAAGCTTCAGAGGATAATAATACTGGTAGTAGTGATGACGGGTATGGAACTGATTCAAATCGTTCTTATTTTGCAGAGGGTACAGATGCAATGGTTGACTGTCCCGCAGATGAATTAGCTGAAGATAGCCTACGTGAATTTATAAAAGTTACACGTGAAATTTGGCACCATCCTTGTGAGGGGGGGGGTGAACTGGATGATAACGATCCTGCAAATGATGGAATACGTCAAAGTTTTTCTGAGCGTTACCGAGAATTACGTCAAGAATTACGACGACGTAAAGAAGCTGGAATGGTGCCAAATAGTCCAAGTGAAAGTAGTGCTATTACCGATCGTCCTGTATCTCCACCTGAAAATAGTTCAGATAATGATAGTGTTAATGTAAATGATACAGTTACTAGTAGCAATATCCCTAGCGCTTCATCTCCACCTGAAAATAGTTCAGGTAATGATAGTGTTAATGTAAAGGATACAGTTACTAGTAGCAATATCCCTAGCGCTTCATCTTCAACTAATAAAAGAAAGTTTGAAGATGATGATGGGTCTAGTATACAATCATCTAAAAGAATTAAACATGACTCTAATAATTTAGATTCTAGTAATACTTTTGGTACTACAAATACTAATCCTGACAATCAAAGCCCTATAGATTATGTGGTTGAGAAACAGTCAGAAGAAATGAGTGATATATATGAAATAGACGGTGAATAACCACGTGTTTTTGTATTGGACTCAGATCCTGTCATAAGTATAAGATAATATTAGTAATAAGGTACGTTGTTATATATAAGGTGGGTTGACATTACAAATGGTGTTAACCAAATCATTAATATGACTATTTAATATAGTCATATTAATGCCATTAATTTTATAATTTATTTTCTACCTGTTTATGATATCCAACTGAACAGATCTTTAATAAAGATGTTTGACATCTTTATTAAAAAGACTGCCAAGATGTTTTACGGCAGTCTGGGGTCTGGGAGTAGTTTTTAAAAAGTCTAGACGTCTGTCCAGAAGTAAAGGTTCTTTTTATTAATATAGCCCAGCCCGGGCCGGCCGGCTCAAGATTAGAGTAATATAGCCAGTAGTTAACGTGTAATATAGCTTACTCTATACCAGGTTAATTAGAGCCTGTATTGTAATGGTTTCCCATTATCACACAATAATAGGTAATACTAAGCAATAGTATGCAATATATATAGTGGTTATATATCCCTTTTTTTTCCTCTATAAGTATAATATATTAATTATTAATATATTGTAATAAGTATTGTGATACTAATAGGATAAGTGCTATACTATGATATAGTAAAGGAAAGTCCGGAGCTTAGATAAACATATTCTCATAATGGTGAGAGCATAGTTAAACCTCAGGTATTACACAGAAAATAATACACATTTTTAGATAGTTCTTTAAAGAACTATATTTAAATGTTTTAATAATAGTTATTATTATAAACAGTAAAAATGAATGCGAACTTTCAAGCCTATGCTAAGCCTTAATTTAGATTAATAACTATCACAGAATCCGGCTTAAAAGTATCCAATATAAAAAAAAAAATATTAAAATTAGTAACCTTAATTCTAATATATAAATCTATATTATGTAATAATTTCTAGAATAATATCTTAATTAAACAATAGTACTAAACATAGTCTAAAGAGAGTCAATAATCAATGGTTTTTCTAATATTAGCAGCCAGCATGTGGATTAAATATAAAAACCTATAAAGTTATAATAAAAATGTAATGTAGTATTATATATACTAGTAATAAACAAAATAAAACTAGGGCTAAAAATAACGAGATGCTGAAAAAAAGTCCCTCATCCTATCTATATATATATCGTACCAAATTTAAAAATTTGAAGACAAAAGATTAGGAGTAGATTATATTCATATTTTTATAAATGCTTAATTTCTTTTACTTAAATCACATTAATAATTGTGACACGCCTAGACCTTGAGGTCTATATTTTCAAGATAGTGCTACACCACAAATGGAAGGACTAGTGGAATTACATGATAACATTATGTTTTATTTAGTAATAATTTTATTTGCTGTAGGATGAGTAATGATATCTATAGTTAGAAACTATACAAATAAAAATTCACCTATATCACATAAATATCTAAATCACGGAACACTAATAGAATTAATATGAACAATAACTCCTGCTTTAATATTAATACTTATCGCATTCCCATCATTTAAATTATTATATTTAATGGACGAAGTTAGTGATCCCGCTATGTCAGTGTTAGCAGAAGGCCACCAATGATATTGAAGTTATCAATACCCTGACTTTTTAAACACAGATAATGAATTTATCGAGTTTGATTCATATTTAGTACCAGAGTCTGATCTAGAGGAAGGAGCATTAAGAATGTTAGAAGTAGATAACCGAGTTGTTCTTCCAGAATTAACACATGTTAGATTTATTGTTACAGCTGCTGATGTTATACATTCTTTTGCTTGTCCTGCTTTAGGTATTAAATGTGATGCTTACCCAGGTAGATTAAACCAAGTATCGGTTCTTATTAATAGAGAAGGAATATTTTATGGACAATGTTCTGAAATATGTGGTATATTGCACAGCTCAATGCCTATAGTAATAGAATCAGTGAGCATTGAAAAGTTTTTGGCGTGACTAGAAAATCAGTAAAAGAAAAGAAAAAAAAAAAAAATATGAACATAAGACGGGAAAATCTAAACAAAACACAAAACTATGAAAAAATCTACGATATATTTAAGCCTAAAAGAAACTTTCGCATTATTCCTAGCTAGACATAGCTCTTCCATATTATTTGTAGCACCTAAGCTTAATTTAAGCTGTATTCTTGCCTGTCTTACTTTTTGCTATTATCCTTTTTATTTAAATATCTTATATTTAATACTTTTATATTTAAGTTTAGCTTTTTTTATAATAAAAAATCCTAATTTATCTAAGATATTGTCGGCTTGTGATAAAAATTTTACAATGTTTAAATTAGTAAAATTTTTATTAATTATTATGGTTTTTAAGGTTTTTGGGTATGCTTTTATATTATTGCCTTATCGTATACAAATATCTCTTATTATACTTATGATTTGTTGTTCTATAGAATATACACAAATATTTATAAACAATATAAGGAATAAGTTTTATATTATTAAGAATAATGTGTCTGAAGTTTTAACTATTGTTTTATATAATAGATTATTAATATTACTTGGTTTAGGAATTGTTATATCTTCGCTTGAAATAATGGACATTTCTTTTATTAAACAGTATGTTTTACCTATAATTCGTGAACCAATTTGATTAAAACTATTTAGTCAATTGTTTATTTTAGATATAATTTTGTGAATGGATTCTGGTTCAAATAATGGAGGTAGCAGTGGTCAAAATAACCCTAACCCAGGAGGATCTAATCCAGGAGGTCCTAATCCACATAATAATAATAATAATAATAATAATATAACTGCTATTAGTCAAGATAACGCAGACAATCGTCGACGAAATAGAGAAAATGCTGAGCTTGAGCAAGTACCTTATAATGAACACAATCAATTTGATGAATATATAAAAGCAAGACAAAGAGCTGAAGCAGGAGCTAATTATAGACCGGGTGGTTTGAATTTATACGTCTATCTATTTGATAAGAATTATATAAGAGATTATCGTACTTGAATGGGTCATAAAGTTAAAGAACCTAATCCTAATCCTAGTCCTAATCCTAATCCTAGTCCTAACGCTAGTCCTGGTCCTAACGCTAGTCCTAATCCTAATCCTAATCCTAGTCCTAGTCCTAATCCTAATCCTAGTCCTAGTCCTAACGCTAGTCCTGGCCACAGTCCTGATAATAATGATACGGAACCTACTTATAATAGTAACGTAAGGTTTCATATTGATAAACTTACACGTAAATATCCTGATATAGACTTTGATTGTTTAAAGGTATTTGAAAAAGGAGGATTAACAGGAGAAAATACAGGGTTAATATATAGAACGCAGAGTGGTCAATGATGAGAATACCACAAGGGCCATTATCATGAAAATAGTATAGATTTATACAGTAAAGACCATAAATTCGTTAAAACTGTACCTAGTAATCCTTTAGCTGATACAAGTTCATTTTATATCAAAAAGCGTAAACAAGGCCTCTATCTAAGTAAAGGGGTTATTACAACGGGTACTCACGAGAATTGAGTTTTAAATAATAGTATTATATACTTTTCACGCCAACAATCTAACGGTATTTGAACTGAAACTAGTACAGGAATAAGATTTCCGGGTAAAGTACCAATAAACCCCTAAACTCATATATTTTATAGTTGAAGTATAAATCAACTTATATATTAAATATATTTAAGGAGGTATATCTTATAAACTTCAAAGGTATTATAGGCCATACAAAAGTAGGGACAAGTTGATAATAATTACAGGCCTAAAAAAAAGGGATCATCTTTAGGTAATTATTTTAAGAGCATAAAAAAATTAAGTTAAATTAAACTATCTAAATAATATAGTATATATTTTATATAAAATATAATTTATATACTGGGCTTTTAAAGAAAAAAGTAACAAATCACTAACCTTTAAATTTTAGAATATAAAACTAGCAAGATAAAACATTATAAAATGAGAATACAAAAAAAGATATTAAATAGGTTTAACCCAATTATACATAATTTAGCCTTAGCCCTTAATTTAACTTACTTATTTAATTTAATAAATATTTATTCTTTTTTAGATATAATATTAGATTATTTAAACGAGGTTATTAATGCACTTGAAACAGAGGTAGCTTTAGAAGGGGAACTAGATGTAAATGAAGGTGATGATAAAAATGACGGTAAAGAAGAAGAGGGTAAAGATGAAAATGACAATAAAGACGGTGATAGTGATAAAAATGATAAGGAAGATAGTGATAACATAGAGGACTCTGATGAACAATACTTAAAAGAGTGTGAAGATCGAAAAAAAGAACTAGTAGGCCAGTTAGCCGGTGCCAGCAGAAAAGACAAACTAAATATTTTAAATGAAATTAACGCGCTTAATGATATTATAAAAGATATAAATAGTTAATTAATAATTATTTACATTTACAATAGATTAATCTATTTTTTAGTATAAATATTTATTCTTTATATTATCTTAGGGGTATTTACATATATATATATATATACCTTATATATTTTTTTTTTCTACGCTTTATATTTTTATTAGTGAATTTTTTACTAGTCTTGGTAAAGTTTTACCTGGCCTTGGTCCTGACCCTTCCTGACCCTTCCTGACCCGGGTTATAACCTGGTACAGGGCCTGGGTTAAATGCTTTATAAATTTTTTAGTATCATTTGTAAATTATATTCATTTAAAATTTTTATAACAATAACGTGTGTTTCATTTCATTTCATTTCGCCTCGTTTCGTCTCCGTCTACGTCTATGTCTCTATCTTTGTTTCCGTCTCTATCTCCGGCTCTATCTCCGGCTCTATCTCCGTCTCTGTGATTGCAAAAAAAAAAAAATTAAGTTAAATTAAACTATCTAAATTATATAGTATATATTTTATATAAAATATAATTTATATACTGGGCTTTTAAAGAAAAAAGTAACAAATTTCTAACCTTTAAACTTTAGAATATAAAACCAGCAAGATAAAAACATTATAAAATGAGAATATTTAAAAGTCATCCCCTATTAAAATTGGTTAATTCCTATGTTATCGATTCACCCCAACCCTCTAACATAAGTTATTTATGAAACTTCGGTTCACTATTAGGTTTTTGTTTAGTAATACAAATTATTACTGGAGTAACTTTAGCAATGCATTACAACCCTAGTGTATTAGAAGCCTTTAACTCAGTTGAACATATTATGCGTGATGTAAATAATGGATGATTAATACGTTATTTACATGCAAACACAGCTTCAGCTTTCTTCTTTATAGTTTACTTACACATAGGTAGAGGTTTATACTATGGATCATACAGAGCACCTAGAACATTAGTTTGAACATTAGGTACTGTAATATTCATATTAATGATCGTTACAGCTTTCCTGGGTTATGTACTGCCTTACGGGCAAATGAGTCTATGAGGTGCCACAGTTATTACTAACCTTATGAGTGCTATACCTTGAATTGGACAAGATATAGTTGAATTTTTATGAGGTGGTTTTTCAGTTAATAATGCTACTTTAAACAGGTTTTTTGCCTTACACTTCGTATTACCTTTTGTGTTAGCTGCTTTAGCTTTAATGCATTTAATCGCACTTCATGACAGTGCTGGGTCTGGTAACCCTTTAGGTGTTTCAGGTAACTACGATAGATTACCTTTCGCACCTTATTTCTTATTCAAAGATTTAATAACTATATTTCTTTTTATTATTGTATTAAGTATATTTGTATTCTTCATGCCTAATGCTTTAGGTGATAGTGAAAATTATGTTGTGGCTAACCCTATGCAAACTCCTCCTGCTATAGTACCTGAGTGATATCTTTTACCTTTCTATGCTATATTAAGATCTATACCTAATAAATTATTAGGAGTTCTTGCTATGCTTAGTGCAATTTTAGCTTTATTAGTTATGCCATATACTGATATAAGTAAATTTAGAGGTATACAATTCAGACCTTTAAGTAAAATAGCCTTTTATGTGTTTATAGCTAATTTCTTAATATTAATGAAATTAGGTGCAAAACATGTTGAATCTCCTTATATTGAGTTTGGACAAATTAGTACAGCTCTGTATTTTTCACATTTCTTTGTTATATTACCTCTAGTTAGTTATTTAGAAAATAGTTTAATAGACTTAGGTAGAATGAATGGTGGGCTAGTATATGAAGTTAAACCGGGTTTTAAATAGAAGATTCTCAGCCCTCATATAACAAGAATAAAAGGTGTGACACTAAAAGGTGTGACATAGAACCTATAACACCTGTAAGTCAAGACCTACATATACGTGCTAATTAATTAAGTAGGCTATCTACATATTTAGGCAATCTATGTAAACGAGTATTTACTCGTTTTAAGTTAAAAAAATTTTTTTATCTTAAGGTTTATTTATTTATTCATTAATATTAGTGTTAATGCTGCTTTATGAATAATGGGTATAGAGCCACCTACTGAGGAAAAAATGGTAAATTATCGCCTTCATCTTATTCCCGATAGGCACTCTGTACATGCAATGGAAGTTGTCTGCAGGGACTCTATATCCCAAGAGTATGAAGATTTTGATAGGCTTAACTATGGTACGCCTAGTACATATAGACATTTTATAGATAAAAGCTCTATCAAAAATAGTACGTTAAATATAAATGTAGCAATGGGAAAACATAGATATAATATAATTACTAAATATCGTTCTAATACTGCTATAGAAAAGCCAATTGTGGATAACTTAGCTAATCCCGACCGTAGTATTATTGAACGCAGTCAAAGAGCCTTAAAAGATATGTTGGATAGTAAAGCTAGTAACCTAAAATAACTTTATCTATTAAATGCACTTAAAACGGATATACGTAGACATCAAATAAGATATGGTAGTCTAACAAACTATGAAGCAAAGGTGATTACTTGAAGTACTTTTCCAGAAAAAACACTTCAAAAATTAGCTGAATAAGTAAAAAATAATGGAACAAACAAATAAAATCTTCAACGTCTTGAAAGAAATAAACGTTGTTTAGACGAGGAAGACGTTATTAATAAAAACCAGTAAATAAGTAGATAAAGATAAATAGTTTAATTATACCTTGTATTAAGCAAGATCCCTTTAAAGGAAATAGGGAGAAGGTAAAATATAAAAAGGTCGAAGGAGGTAGATATGATCCATAACGAGGATTAGAATCTGTTTACATTTATATAAAGCCCTATTACTTATATTAAGTTTTCGTTTTATATTACTAAGTAATATATACATTAGTAATAAAGTATAAATCTGTTCACACACATTTATTCACTGATGTTAAGGGCGGCGTCGTCACCCTTATATCTTTATTTTACCCTCCAATATGTAAAATAGGATGGTAGGTTTAAATTAGATAATCTTGTTTAGCCTGATTAGCTTAACCTAGCCAACGGTAACCACCAAAAAAAGCATAAATATTATGAAAAAACAAAATTTAAATCAATTAGGTTATAATTCAAACGTTACATTTAGCAGTGAAGACGGGTTTAAATAAAATAGCTTTAGATTAGGTAGTATTATAAATACAAATGAAAAGTTTGAGGATAAAGGAGTCTGATATTAAATAGTAAATAACTGAATTCAAGAACGCAGAGGATGGCATACTTCTTTGCTGGAGTGGTTAGCCTAGCAAGCCTAGCGAGTTTAGCAAACTTAAGCTAGCCTAGCCTATCCTATCCTAGCCTAGCCTAGCCTAGCCTGCATCGCACTAAAAAAAATGTTTTATCTATTATATTTGAATCTTTTTTAGGTTACGCTCAAGGAGAAAAAATTTAAAGGAAGATTCTGACGTAGAATATATTATTTTTGCATAATCTTATGTTTGAGTAGAGATATTGTAACTAAAATACCTATAGTAACCTCTAGATTAGGAACTAAAGGTAAACTGGAAAAAGGTAGTAAGGTTTTCAACTTGAATTTAAACTAGTCTTAATTGGGTTAGGGTTATTTGATATAAAGATGGTCTAAAACGTGTGCCAGAATGTATTGGTCAATATTTAACACCCTTAGCTTTAGCTATATGTATTATGGATAATGGATCTAAAGTTAGTCAAGGCTTAAAGTTTTCTACTAACTGTTTTACTTATAATGATTGTATGGAGCTTGTAAATGTTTTAAATGATAATTTTAATATTAAAGCTTCAGTGATTTAAGTCAGCTGGTAGTAAAGAAAAATATATTATCTACGTTTGAAAATAATCTATGTAGGATCTTAGACACTATGTGTCTCCATATATAATACCTGGAATGAAATACAAAATATTAAAAAAAAAATAAAAATTTAACATAGTTATATGGTGATATTTAAAGTAAATTTTACTAAGATTTTAGACTATTAGACATATAGCAATACCTGTGAAAACGGTCAAAGATGTTTGTTTTACATTAAGACCGTCGGTTATTTTTTTTTTTCGGTAGAGTAAACTATCGCTACAGATTGATTCACCGGTGGGTGTCTGAAAGGATGCTTAATGTACAATTGGTATCTTTTTACCTTATAAGTTTTGGTATGGTAAGACAAGGCTTTATACTAAATTAAATTATGATAATCTCTTTCTATGTTGAGTATTTTGCACATGGTTTGCTTATTTTAAACATATAAAGTAAAACGCTAGGTAAAATAATTTACCGTTAAGCTAAAATAAGCAAATTAAATATTTTAAATGGTTTGCCTCAAATGTATAACTAAAAATTAAAAACTTTATCTTGATTGTAATAAGACTATATATTGTTTATAATGTTTTTGTGATTAAATCTAAAAAAAAGGTAAGGTTTGTATATTACTTCATGCGGTCGGCGGCGGAGCTTAACTAATAAAGAAATAAGTTCAATCTGATACTCCATATTGTCAATCCTTTCTTAATACCCTGATCCGTAAATCCATTACTATCTAATACCATCAGCCTTCCTCAAGATTAGCCACATTTCCCTTTCCGGTACGAAATAAGAAGTTTATAGCTAAGTATACAATAGTATAGAAAGCTATAGGTAGTATTAACCCACTCCCTTCTCTTCCCTCCCGTAGAGACAAAGATCTTATTCCACCGAAAAGATGTTTTCCATGCAGATATGTTCACCATACTTATTATCAATATAGCCAAAGGGCTCAAACCCTAGTTTTTCCAGCACTCTTTGACTGGCCTTATTGTCCAACTTGGCACTAGCATACACTCGCTCAGCTACCTCAGATCTATCCTGAAAATCAACAGAACTGTAGGTTATTTCGAGGTTTGTACGCTCACGGGGTAGACCCCACCAAAACCGCATAAAGGCGGTAGCGAACTCAGTGGCGTATCCTTTATTCCAGTACTCTTTCTTTAACTGATAGCCAAAATTAGGCCATCCCTTTTGGGAATGTAAGTTCTGCATTCCACCATTCCCGATTAGGTCGCCTTCGCTATCATCAGATTTCTTCAGGTAAATACCCAAATATAGTCTAGATTCGTATGGTGGTAGCTCTTTTTTGAGCCTGTCTTCAGTACAGCTCAAATCTGTGGACACTAATTCGAGATAGCCCTCGTGAGCTTCTGGTTGAGTCTGGAGGGTGTGGTATGCCTCAAGGTCCGAAAGACGGAATGATCGAATGATAAGGCGATCGGTGAAAATAGGTAGAGGTAGGATACCATCAACAAGGGGACGCGTCGTCGAGACAGTAGGAGCCATTGTGATGGTGTAAGGTGGATGTTGGAATAAATTGTGATTGTGTAAGTGTAGGTGAAGATTGATTATTATAGATTGTAACTCTACGGGTTGAGGTAAAATAAAAGGAGAGGGAAGAGGAAGAGATTGTTCATCCTTATATACTTTTTTTTTGCAAAGATCACATGTAAAATTACATTTGATTTATAATCAAGAGCCGAGGTCTCTGAGCTCTCTGCGTAAGCGAGAGGTTCCACTTATCAAGCTGAATAGTTTCTATGACTCATAGTGAGCAAATAGATAAAATTACGTGTGATGATGGCGAGTATGACTCAAAGTGGCGAGTATGACTCAAAGTGGCGAGTATGACTCAAGGTGACGAGTATGACTCAAAGTGGCGAGTATGACTCAAAGTGGCGAGTATGACTCAAGGTGGCGAGTAGGGCTTATGGATCGTGGAAAACAAGGTGCTTCATATTTCGTCTAAAAAAAAAGAAAGGATTTGCCGCAGTACCCTTCCCGGTACGAAAGAACAAGTTTATAGTTATGCATACAATCGTGTATAAACCTAAAGGAGATCTTAACCAGCTCCCTTCTCCACCCTGCCTTAAAGACTAAGATCTCATTTCTTAGATAATACATTTCGCCATTGTCTTAGCCCATCGCTGCCCATATTTTCAAACAACTCAAATCCAGTTTTTTCCAGCACTCTTTGACTGGCCTTATTACTTGGTTCGATGGAAGCACACACCAGCTCTACTCCGTTAAATGTAGACAGGGAACGAAGAGAGCCGGGCTGTACTTGAAAGCTTGCAGTCTCACGAGGGAGACTACGCCAAAATCGCAGAAAAGCGGTTACGAATTCAGTGGCGTATCCTTTATTCCAGTAGTTCTTATCCAAGTTGTAATTTAATTCAGGCCAACAGTTTTCGGGTTGGCACACCCCTCCTTCACCTATTAGGTTGCCCTCACTACCATCTTGTTCCAACAGGAATATACCTAAATTAACATGAGAGTCGTAGTATGGTGGTCGCGCTACATTGAGCAATTTTTGAGAATAGTCCAAATCTGGAGACATGTATTTGCCTTCCTGAGCTTCAGGTTGAGTCTGGAGGGTATGGTATGCCTCAAGATCCGAAAGACGGAATGATCGAATGATAAGGCGATCGGTAATAATAGGTAGAGGTAGGTCACCTTCAATAAGGGGACGCATGGTCGAGACAGTAGTCATTGTGAAGGTGTAAGCTGAATATGGAAGTTGTGATTGTGTGAGTGTAGATAAAGATTAATGATTATGGGTTGTAATTCTACAAATTTAAGGAAAAGGTAAGGAGGTAATAAATATAATATACTAAAAGATTGAGGTATTTGTGAGGTGTGACTTTTTATGGTGGGGAATGCAAGAAAATTACGTGTTGTGGTGGCGAGTATGACGGGGCGGTTACTACACACGGTGGCGGAGAGTATGACTCAAGGTGGCGAGTATGACTCACGGTGGCGGAGAGTATGACTCAAGGTGGCGAGTATGACTCAAAGTGGCGAGTATGACTCAAGGTGGTGAGTATGACTCAAAGTGGCGAGTATGATTCATGGTGGGGAATAAATAAAATTACGCGTCGTGGTGGCGAGTTTATGTAGGGTAGATGTGTTCGAAGCAAAATACACCATGATTTATATCGCAATGTTCCTAAATATGGTAGTGGCAAATATGTTGATAAGGATTTACATAATTTGACAAGACTATTCTGATCCTGGATATAGGCTTGGGTTAAAGTCTCTTTCCTTTCATATAAAGCCCTCTTAACAATATATTTATTAGCATTATGTTATTGTTTAATGAAATTTATATTCATTTATATCATATATTGTAGCTTAAAGTAGTTATAAAAGGTTATTTCGATTGTATGGTAAAAGTTAATAAATACCTTTAACTTAAAAAACATATCTTGAAAAAAACAAAAAACAAATTGATAATATAAAGTAGATGTACACGCATATATTTTATTATTGGTTCTTTTGTGGGTTAGTCTTACTTAAATTATGTAAAACCTCTCAGCTCCCCTTTATAATAAGTATATAAAGGGAAGGTTTAATTCGTTATAATTACATAAACCTTAGAGATTGAGAGTAATTAAATTTTTATTGTACTATATAAGTATATTAATTATGATATAAAAACAACTTTAAAGTAATTTAAATGGATATTTAGTTACTAATAAAAAAAAAGAATATTATACTTAATCATACGAGTAAAATTAATCTATTAAAATACCCGAGTAATAATATTTAGCTTATAACTTTCACCTATAAATTTATTTAGACTATATTTATTTATATTTTAATAATATTAGGGGTTATAGTATTATTGTGTATTTTTTTTTTTTTCGATGATGTGATGATTAATAGTAATTAGAGTTTGCTTTATCTAATTAGTAATTAAAATACTAAGATAAAAATATGGAAAGCTCAGTAAGTCCGAAATGAAACACCTAAGTCAGTATTTGAATCTTAATTTTAATCTACTTAAAAAGGTACAAACCGTAAAAGTAGTTTATCATATTCTGTCTACTTTTTTGATAAGAGGAAGTAAGAAGTATGAGTGTAAACTTATTCTGGAAGCATAAATTCTATTGATTATCTAAGTTTGTTTCCTTTGGTATAAAGCCTTTATACAAATAAAATGTCAACCTTTTTAATTAATAATAAAAAAATAATTTTTAGCCTTCATTTAGAAAGCGTAATTTAAGTTATATGTGTCGGTACCCATTTCCTCCCAAAACTTTGATAAGCCTACAGTAAAAAGCGATAAAGTTTTTGTTAATGAGTCTAATATAAGTTTGTGAACAGAAAGATGATTCCTATCTTCAAACGCTAAAGATATAGGGACACTATATTTAATGTTTGCATTATTTTCTGGGCTATTAGGTACAGCTTTTTCAGTTTTAATAAGACTAGAATTAAGTGGACCTGGTGTTCAATTTATTGCAGATAATCAATTGTATAATGCTATTATAACAGCTCATGCTATATTAATGATATTCTTTATGGTAATGCCTGCTTTAATAGGTGGTTTTGGGAATTTCCTTTTACCTCTGTTAGTAGGGGGTCCAGATATGGCATTTCCCCGTTTAAATAATATAAGTTTTTGGTTATTGCCACCTAGCTTATTGTTATTTTTATTCGCGAGTGGTATAGAGAATGGGGCAGGTACAGGTTGAACACTTTATCCTCCCCTTAGTGGTGTACAAAGTCACAGTGGACCAAGTGTAGATTTAGCTATATTTGCTTTACACTTATCTGGTATAAGTAGTCTATTAGGTGCAATAAACTTCATTACTACTATACTTAATATGAGAAGCCCGGGTATAAGACTACATAAATTAGCTTTATTTGGGTGAGCTGTAGTTGTTACAGCTGTATTATTATTATTATCTTTACCTGTACTTGCAGGAGCTATTACAATGGTTTTAACAGATAGAAATTTTAATACATCATTCTTTGAAGCAGCAGGTGGAGGTGATCCTATACTTTACCAACATCTTTTCTCAAGAGATATATTTAAAGAATATTTTTTTTTATTTATTATAATTTTATTAATAGTTAAATCTTATACTAATAAATTTAGCTTACCTTTTTCATTAAGTACAGTAAACAAATGTACTTCAACAATTAATAATTTTAATTTTACTTTGTTTTATAAAAAGCATAAAGCATACCTACCTAAACACATAGGACCATCAAATAATTTTTTAACTTGATTTATTGGGTTTAGTGAAGCTGAAGGTAGTTTTATAGTAAATAATAGGGGTGATTTAGCCTTTATTATTACACAATCAACTACTGATATAGGGGTTTTATATTTCATAGAAGAAACCTTAGGTTTTGGTAAAGTTATTTCACAATCTATAAAATGCAGCAGATATGTGACGCAAAGTAAAAAAGAAATAGATATTATTATTAGTATCTTTAATGGTAATACAGTATTACCAACCAGACAAAAAAAGTTAGATCTATTTATTAAGGGTTTTAATAGTTGGTCTTCTAAAGGAAATATAAGATTAGAACCATACACTTACATTAATAACACTATTCTACCTAGTTTAAATAACAGTTGGTTAACTGGTTTTACGGATGGAGAAGGTTGTTTTACATGTTCAATTGGAGATAAAAAAGGATTTAGTTTTAAATTTTGTATCGCACAAAAGGGCGAAAGTAACTTAGTTATTTTACAAGAACTTTGCGTTTTATTCAAAGGTGGAGTAGTATCTAATCATAATGTTAAAGATGTTTACGAGTATCGTATTGCTGGTGTTAATGCTTGTCCTAGTGTATTTAAATATTTTAATGAATATACTTTATTAACCAAAAAGTCTATATCATATACATTATGAAAAGATTTACATCATGATCTTGCAGCAAAAAACCATTTAGATCCTTTAAAAAAGTTATTAATGAGAGAAAAAGCTAGAATGATAAACAAATCAAATGTTTTTTAAATATAAGGGAAAACAAGTCATGGTTTAACGTATACAATTATAAGTTATGTAGCTATAAAGACAGATGTAAAAATATATAAGGTCTGAATTAGCAAGTATTGGCTTTATTATAGGTTTTATCTTGCTCTAAAAATAAAAAGAAGCCGCATGATCTAAACTAGAATAAATTAATACACCATAGATTTAGTTAATCTTTAGCTATTACTACTTGTAACTCTTAAGTTAAAAGCTCTATATAATATTTTATAGTCTTTTAACATTTAATGAGGCTGGCTTACCTTAATTGTACTACCTATGTAGTAACCTATGCTTCGCGCTTTGCAGAGGTAAGCCATCTTATATAAATAAGGAAAAGTTAGTATAAAGATTAGCAATACTAGTGTTAACGGTTAATGAATTTCTCATTTAAAGACCGTCGGTTATTTAAGTGACCGCTACAGACTGGTTCACTGGTGGGTGTCTGAAATGATGCTTAATGTACAGTCGGTTTTTTCCTTAATATGTAAATACATATTCTGCACAAGCCCGGAGTTATACTACCGGTACCTGGGTTTAATACGAGAAAATCAATATTATTGATTATAAATTAAATTTGAAGAAATGGATTCTTTGGGCATCCAGAGGTTAAATATATAGGCTTCTTAACGTTGCTATATGCTGGAACAACTTCTATACTTAGTTTTAACTACTCTATCTACAATTATATAGTAAAAAAGTTAAAACAATGAAGTCTATCAGCAGGTAACATTTCTTTTTATACAAGTAATGGAACCCCAGAGACTTTACGCGACAAAACTGTAAACATAGAAAATGTAAAGAATATTTCTGTACATGTGCCTACTCACCATAAGCCTGCAAAATCTGACGAATTTAGTCATTATTTAGCTGGTTTAATAGATGGTAATGGTGAATTCAATAGTAAACAAGAATTAGTTATTAAATTCAATTCATCAGATGCTTCTTTAGCTTATTATATAAAAAAACGATTAGGTTATGGAAGTGTTAAAAAAGTTAAAAAAGTTAAAGGTGAAACTGCTTTTTTGTTAGTTGTATCCAATATAAAAGCTATAGAAAAAGTTATTGATTTAATTAATGGAAAGATTCGAACTTCTAAAATATTTACTGAAATAAACGAGAATATTTTAAACAAAGGGAGCGGGAGCGGGAGCGGTAGCAAGAGTTACCTTTATGGGAATAATCTTAATTTTTTTAAATTAAATCCAGATAAAGATTTAAAAAACTATTGATTAGCAGGTTTTTCGGATGCTAAAGCTAGTTTCCATATAAAAGCCTTTATTGATAGAAGTAAAATAGAATTAAATTTTCAAATTAATGAAATAGAAGATGAAAATATATTATATATTAAAAACAGCTTAGGAGGTAAAATAGAATATAAAGATACTTGCCAATATAAAACAAGTAGTTTAGGTTCAACTAAAAAAGTTATTAAATACTTTGATAAATTTCACTTATTGTCTAGTAAACACGTTAACTATTTAAAATGAAGAAAAGCATATCTAATTATTCAAGAGAATGAACATTTATCTGATGAAGGGTTAAAAAAAATAATTAAACGAAAAAATACTATAAATAGACTAAGTGTTGATACAGTTTAAGATATAGTCCTAACAAGGATGTTAAATTCTTGAGTATTAATAATAAATTAATAAGATTAACTATTATATTAATCAAAGTAATTGTTATATACTAATTATACCTGGTTTTGGTATAATAAGTACTACAATATCAGCTAGCTCTAACAAGAGTGTGTTTGGATATTTAGGAATGGTATATGCTATGATGTCTATCGGAGTTTTAGGTTTCGTGGTTTGAAGTCATCACATGTATACAGTAGGATTAGATGTCGATACAAGAGCGTATTTCACAGCAGCTACATTAATTATAGCCGTTCCAACAGGAATTAAAATATTCTCTTGATTAGCTACATGTTATGGAGGGTCTTTACATTTAACACCTTCAATGTTATTTGCTTTAGGTTTCGTTTTCATGTTCACAATAGGAGGGTTAAGTGGTGTCGTTTTAGCAAACGCTTCTCTTGATACAGCTTTCCATGATAAACACTTGGTTTTTTTTTCAATAACTATAATTTTATTTATATTAACAGTAAATAGTATAAAAATTGAAAGTAAAGCAAATAATGCTGAATACATAAAAATGTTTTGAGTAGGCTTAATGGATGGATATGGTAGTATACAAGTTAATCATAGACGTATGAAATCTTTGCAGTATAGACTTGTTATTAAGTTAAGCTATTTAGAGAGTAATTATAATATGTTATTAAATATTGCAAGAACTATAGGTGGTATAGTTAGAATTGTAAATAATAAAGAAGTTTTATGAGTAGTAGATAAAAAAGAAACTATATTAAGTATAATAAACATATTATCTGTATACCCTCCTTTAACTTCACGATTAACTTGTCAGCTTGAATTCTTAAAAGTTTGTTTAAAAAATAATTCAGTAAAAAATTACTTAAATAATAGAAAGCTTAAATATAAAAACCAATTAAATATAATTGAACAATTTAGTAAAGATAATACTATGTCTTCTTATTTCCCTTCTTGATTAAGTGGGTTTATTGAAGCCAAAGGATGTTTTTCAATTAGAATAAATAAAAATCATTCTTTTTCAATAGAACAAAATGAAGACTTTTATTTATTAGAAAAGATTAGAGTATTTTTTAATTTAAGTGTTAGGGTTAGAAATCTACACAAAAAAAAATTTTTTTTAGAAACATATAAAAAAGAAACTTTAAATAGAATAATAAGCCATTCTACAAACTATCCTTTATTAGGTGAAAAATCTCAATCATTATACAAATTCATTAAAGTATTTCAAAAATAGTAAGTGTCATGTTGTCTTGCCACCATGAAATAATTGTTGTTTATTATTTCGGTAATAATATATTTTATTGCTAACGGTGAAACCTTATATGTTTTCATAAAGCTGAAAACAATAGAAAAAAAATATAAGGTAATACCGTGGAAACCAAAACTAATTAACTTTAGCTAGTAGGATCCGTAGAGACTAAACGTGGCAGTCGAAAAGTTATTAAGTTAAGTGAGTAGATAAGTTATAGTCCGATCTACCCTGTGAAGGGTATATATATATTTATATATATTAATTTACCCAAATAATAAAAAAAAATTTAATAGCTTATGTATAAGGTAAAGGGTTTATAAGCAATCTTGTTATAAAATAATAGTTTTATAACTAGACATACAAAAATATAATAACTATATTGTTTTATTTCTTGGTATTATTAGTATATTTCTATATATATAAAACAAATATAAACTTTAAGTATTTAAATTTTATAAAAAACAGTCCACCAAAACCTCACGCATTTGTAAGTTTACCTTTACAAAGTGATTTAACTGAATTAACTACTATTATATCCGATCTAAATAATATGATACCTCAGCTTAGTAATTTCATCTCGGACTTTCATACTACAATTAGTCAATCTAACGTTAATGTTATAACAGATGCTAGTGGTAATATGTCTATAGATGTACCAGGAAATATGTCCGACGCCCAAGCTCAGAAAGTTACAACTAGAATAGGTATATTAGACCGACTAATTCAAACTCAAAGTACTAATATAACAGATTTATTAAATAAAGGGTTTGCGATAGAGGATAAAATTAAGATAAATAACCCTGATTCTATTTCAGAAATGTTAAAGCAAAAATCTTTATTTACTGACGCACTTTCTGCTTATAAACATTAAATATTTACTTTAAGTATTTAATATCTAAACTCATTTATATTTAATAGAATGTAAGATGTATAAGTTGTAAAATTAGAAAGGGTATTGTAAATAAAAATTATATTAATATAACATATTAAAACGTAAATCAGCGATTAAGACTTACTATGTTGTAGCTCATTTTCATTACGTTTTAAGTATGGGTGCAGTATTTGCATTATATAGTGCATGATATTTCTGAATACCTAAAATATTAGGATTAGAATATAATAGAATGTTAGGTAAAGTACATTTCTGAATATTATTTATCGGAGTTAATGTGACATTCTTCCCTCAACATTTCTTAGGTTTACAAGGAATGCCTAGAAGAATAAGTGATTACCCTGATGCATTTGCAGGTTGAAATCTAATTAGTAGTTTTGGAAGTATAATTAGTGTAATTGCAACATGATTATTTTTATATATAGTTTATGTACAACTAGTCGAAGGTAAAGCTGCATCAAGATATCCTTGATTAACACCACAATTTTATAGTGATAGTTTACAAACATTATTAAATAGAAGTTATAACAGTTTAGAGTGAGCATTAAACAGTCCACCTAAACCACATGCATTTGTAAGTTTACCTTTACAAAGTAGTTTTTCTTTACAAAGTAGTTTTTCTTTGGGTTTGCCACTTTAACCTCGTCCATAAATCCAGGTAGTTTGGGTATAGACTGCTTAACATATCTTCTTATTGTTTTTATGATTTTTTCTATATTTATACTCTTATCTGAACAAGATAGAGATTTATCTATGAAAAATGTAAAGGTTTATGGACAAGAGCTAGCAAGAGGTGTACATGACCACCCTAATCATGTAGAATTAACATTTCAACTTGTAGGGCCAAGTAATGTAACTCCAGATAGAGTAATATACGACGTTAATGACGTTACGGGTGGTAAAGTACCCCCGTTATTTGTAAATCCAAATTTAAGGTTTGGTCATGCAATGCACAGAGGAGCTGTACACATGGGTGTAAAAATACCCATTAATTACAACGGTTGTGAAGAAATAGGTACAATGGAAGCTGTAAATCAAAATTTCTTCTTTGTAGTTGCTCCGGCTCCACATCCGAGTTCTTTAGCTTTACTAGCTGCTAGAGGAATAACTGTGACCAGCGGTGGTCTACCTTTAAGACGAGTGCTTCATGAAACTAACCATGATGGTGTTACACAAAGAGTATGGTGTACATATATATATGCTGACCGAGAAACATCTCGAGGAAGCTTGGTAGAGGGGGCTACTTATATTTCATAGCTAATAATATAATAATAGTTGTAATTATAATTTATTTGTTTACCTTTGGTTTTAGGTACTAAACGTTTAACTCTAAGTTATAATTATATAAATAAATATTTAAAATAAATATTTCTTTACTTCTTTTTTACATAAAGAAAAACAATGATAAATAAAAATTTACGCTTATTCCCTTATACTAGGTATAAACCTGGTACAGGGGACCTTGAGTTCTTTTTATTAGAAATACATCTAGCAGAGATATTTTCAAATAGACTAAATACCATATCCTACTAAAATCCTTATTTAATTTTTTATTAAGTTAGGTAAATAAACATAAATAATATTAACTATTATAAACAAAATTTAAATATATATATATATGTTTATTACTAAAAACACAATAGTAATGGTGTGTGTAACGCCATAATGTTAGAAATATAAATATTTTTAATGGAAAATAAAAAAAAAAGTATAAATGAGTTTGATGATGGCTCTGAATGAACGCTGTCCAAATGCTTGACACATGCTAATCGTACGTCTAATTTAACAGGGGTAAAAAATTACCCAGTAATTTCATTAGAAGTGGTGTACAGGTGAGTAAAAAATATTTTGGCTGCCTTAAAGTAAGGTATAAAATCCCTTATATAATAAAGGAAGACATCTTCCGCTTTAAGATGACAATCAATATTTCGGATAGGTAGTAGTTAAGGTAACGGCTTAACTAGCCAGAAATTCCGTAGTCGAGGCTGAGAGGTCGATCGACCACATTGGGTCTGAAAAAACCCCAATACGTATAGTACAGCAGTGGGGAATATTGGTCAATAGCCTAACGGCTGAACCAGCAATTTGGAGGAATGGAAAGCTTCGGCTGACTATGTTAGTATCCATTAATACAAAAAAAAATTAATGGTTAAAATGTTAAAAAGTAAATATTTTAATATTGCTAACGGTTTAGTGACTTTGTCACCTAAAGTTCTAGGTAGTATACTGATTATGACAATTTACTATCTATGTGTCTTGACCAAATTACGTGCCAGCAGTCGCGGTAATACGTAGAAGACTAGTGTTATTCATCTTTATTAGGTTTAAAGGGTACCTAGACGGTTTAATTAGTCCAAAGTAGGATACAGTTAAACTAGAGTTATATATAAGAAGGTGAGTATTTGTGGAGTAGAGTTGAAATTCTGTGATACCATGAGGACTGGTAAGGGCGAAAGCAACCTTTTATCTAATAACTGACGTTGAGGGACGAAGGCTCGGGTCGCGAAGAGGATTAGATACCCTAGTAGTCCAAGCAGATAATGATGAATGCCATAGATTAGATAATATTTAGTTTATAAATGAAAGTGCAAGCATTCCACCTCAAGAGTAATGTGGCAACACAGGAACTGAAATCATTAGACCGTTTTTGAAACCAGTAGTGAAGTATGTTATTTAATTCGATAATCCTCGAAAAACCTTACCACAATTTGAATATTATCAGGTAAATTTTATCTAGATATTACAAGTGTTGCATGGCCGCCTTCAGTTAATGTCGTGAGATATTGGTTAATTCCATTAAATTAGCGGAAACCCTTGCTTTATTTATGTAATTTGAAAATAAAGCAGTTCGCCATTACATTGGTTATGATAACAGGGATTAAGACAGGTCATCATGGCCTTAATATTGTGGGCTATAGACGTGCCACATATTCCTATACAAAGAGATGCGAAAATGTGAATTTAAGCTAATCTCAAAAAGTAGGATAAAATATGGATTGTAGTCTGAAATTCGACTACATGAATAAGGAATTACTAGTAATCGTGAATCACCACGTCACGGTGAATCTCTTCTCAGATAGGTACTAACCACTCGTCAGGCGCTGAAAGAAGTATGTGCAATAAGTTTGGCTAACTGTTATTCTTTATTTTAGACAATTGGGTTTAACTATTATAACGGAAGGTTTTCGTATGCGTGACTTTGATTGGTGTTAAGTCGAAATACGGTTCGTGTAGTGGAAATTGCACGGGGTTGATTAATGTTAACAATACATAAATATATAGAAATATATAAAGGAGGGTTCCGTTTGTTGGTATGACGGGTTGAGCTGTAAACTCAGTAGCATACGCTGTCGAAGGTTCGATTCCTTTCCCTCCTATTGTTTATATGTTTGTTTTATAACAATATAAATTAACATAATTATAAGAATAAATACTATTCTATAAAATATATATACCTTTTACTATAAACATGAATAGTTATGTTATATACGCGTCTAACAACTATAGTTAGATATCTTATTATTTAAATAACAATAAATTAAGTAAATGGTATATTAGAGCTTCACAAGCAAGTAAAACTTAACGATGGTTAATAAATAAAAAAGAGATTTTAGCCTAGATTTTAGGTTTTATATTTAAAAGGTTATATATAACCTTTTTCCTCACTTTAGTATTATTTACTATTACTATATGTATCTATATTAATGGGTAATAAACCCCTTTATCTTGACATAATGGAGGTAAAAAAAAAGAAAAAATAATGCTTAATAATTTATATCTAACAACTGAAGTTTTGACCAACGGATATAAGCCTGAGTTTTTGGACATTTTTTCATTACTAGCTATCTTATGTGGTATATTGGTTATTGTAAGTAAAAATCCTATAGTATCTGTTTTATTTTTAATAGGATTATTTTTAGGTATATCTGGTTATCTGATTACCTTAGGGTTAAATTTTATAGGATTATCCTATTTGCTGGTATATGTGGGAGCTGTGTCAATTTTATTTCTTTTTATTTTAATGTTAATAAATGTAAGAATTAGTGAATTGCTAAGTGACACAAACAACAGTATACCTTTAGCAGTGATTTTATGTATATCATTTTATAACCCTGTTTCTATAATATTACCTTATAGTGTAACGATGAACAACACAAGTCTTAATTTTAGTACATTAAAAAATTATTATAATGATAATTTCGTACCTCTTGTTCAATCAGGTGGTACAGAAGATAATCGTCTTATATATTTTGTAACTAGTAAAATTTGAGATGGAAATCTGTATGAAAGTAGTCATATTACTAGTATAGGTAATATAATGTATACTAGCTATAGCATCTGACTAATATTAACATCTATTATATTATTATTAGCGATGGTAGGAGCGATTGTTATAACAATTAAACAAAAAAAATAAAGTTTAATAAAAAACAAAAGGGATTAGCTCAATGGTAGAGCAACCGTCTTACACACGGTTGGTTAGGTGTTCGAGTCACCTATCCCTTAAATAAAAATCATCTTTTTATTACTCTAAGGAAGCAGCAGCAGGAGCAGCAGGAGCAAGAGCAGCAAAAAAATTATTAGACACTATATAGAAGTGAAATCACTTAAAAATGTGGATTTTAAAAATAAAAATAAATAAAATTAAAATGACAAATTCAACTAGAAGTACCTTTCAAGCACATCCTTTTCACTTAGTATCACCATCTCCTTGACCTTTATTCACTTCTATGGCATTATTAACATTAACAACTAGCGGAGTTTTATCTATGCATAGTTTTAGTAATGCTACTTATTTTTTAGTATTAGCTTTTGTAACTCTTATTCTTTCAATGGGTTTATGATGACGTGATGTTATATCAGAGGGTAAACTTACTATAATAAAATGAACTCTAAACAAGTTAAATTAAAATAAGTAAAAGTTATAAAATAAGTTTTTATACAATTAAGATAAAAAAAGAGTATAAAATAAATTAGCTTTAGGTTTATAAAGTCAGGGTTAATGGTTTATATATAAAAGGGTTAGTAAGGTAATTATATAAAGTACTTAACCCTTATTAATTAGTAACTTAAAATATTAAAATATGCTTATATGTTTAATATAGACATATAATTAAGGCATATAGGTTGTTTATACCTAAGTATAGAAGGATATCCAGTATATAAGATGAAAAGTATATAAATATATATAAGTTAATATAATTATAATATCATCTACGCACCAAAAAGTATAAATAATGTGCCCTCTTAAAACTTGACTATATGCTGGAAACTCTTTTTGTAAAGATAATCAGCAGGAAACCAATAGATAGTATACTATCCTAGTAGGATCCTCAGAGACTATGCGTCATAAATTAATTTATTTATAGTTTAGAAAAGTAAATTAAGTAAGATATAGTCCAACTTAATATAGAAATATATAAAAAAATAGACATATTTAGGAAATCACACATTAGCAGTTCAAAGAGGATTAAACATGGGTGTAGCTTTATTTATAGTTAGTGAAGCATTATTTTTCTTAGCTATATTCTGAGCATTTTTCCATAGTGCTTTATCACCTACAGTAGAATTAGGTGCACAATGACCACCTATGGGTATAGAAGCAATCAACCCATTTGAATTACCTTTACTTAACACCGTTATATTATTATCATCAGGTGTTACAGTCACTTACGCTCATCACTCTCTTATAGCTAGTAACAGAAAAGGAGCTCTTTACGGTTTAGTTGCAACTGTAATACTTGCCGGAATATTCACCTTATTCCAAGGTGTAGAATATTCTGTATCTTCTTTCACAATTAGTGACGGAGCATTTGGATCATGTTTTTATTTTGGTACGGGTTTTCATGGTTTACATGTTATGATTGGAACTGCTTTTATAGCTGTGGGTTTGTGACGGGTCCTTGCTTATCATTCAACTGAAAACCACCATTTAGGTCTTGAATCGAGTATCTTGTACTGACATTTTGTAGATGTTGTTTGATTATTTTTGTACGTGTCAATATATTATTGAGGATCTTAAATTCTAATTTAAGTACTCTTCAATCTTATATTAGTAGTTTAAATATCCGAGATATGTATAATATAATAATGAAGTTAAAATATCTTATATTTATTTGTAATACTATCTCAAGTATTTATAGCTTAAGCTGTGATATAAATATTGCATGAATATTTATTATCTTCATATTAAGTTTTTTAGTTTTGATATATCTTTGTTTTATAGATCAATGATTAAAAAATAATTATCCTTTTTTACATAAAATATTGATCGTTTCCTCTATAGTAATTTGTTTATATTCTTTTTTTAAAATAGTACTAGACTTAGCAAACTACATATATAAAATGAATTCTAATGGAGGTCAAAGTTCAAATGGTCCTAATGGTCCTAACGGTTCAAATGGTCCGAACGGTTCTAATGGTCCTAATGGTCCTAACGGTCCAAATGGTTCTAATCAAACTATTGGTGCAAGATCTACAACACATCGAAAAGGTAAAGGTCGATGAGTTCCTTATAGAAAAGAAGCAATTCGACCTGATATTCCAACTGGTCCAAACGATGCTGAATGGAATACAATAGCTAATAGATTAGAGGCTTTAAGAGCAGCAGAACTAGAAAGAAGAACTCGAGATAATGTGAGAAGTAATAGTGTAACCTTTAGTGATGTCAATTTCAAAAGAACAAGACGTGCCAATGGAGTATACACTACTGAACAAGCAGCTATTAACCATTACCTAGATGTAATAGAAAGTTTTATAGATAAACATGATTACCTAAGAGCGCATTGAGAAATGCATAGCGGAAATGCATATCATCCGACTACGATAATTATCCGAGATGAATTATTAAAAGCCTTAAGGAGAGAACCTAGGGTTTAGAGTATTCTATATATAACATTAATATTTCAAGTAATATAAAGTAGATATTGTTTATATTTATTTTTATATTCAGATTTGTGCAAAAATCACAGTCACAGTATATATATGTATGTATGTGTATATATGTATGTATATATAGAGACCTTAATTTAATGGTAAAATACGAGACTTTTAATCTTTGTTATGTAAGTTCGAATCTTACAGGTCTTAAATCTTTTATTATTAGTTGTTAAATATTAGCATCTAGTTAGACTAATTTTGTCTAAAAAAAAACGGCTATAAGTTAATGGTAGACTAGTTGCCTTCCACGCAATCCGTGTCGATTCGAATTCGACTAGCCGTAATAAAAATAATTTAAATAATGTAATACTGTTAGGGATATAATTATAACAAATAGTATAAAAATATTAAGGGTTAGTAGCTTAAGAGGTAAAGTACTTTCCTGTCACGAAAGATTATGTCGGTTCGATGCCGGCCTAACCCGAACATATATACAATATGTAAAATTAAAAATAAATAAGGAAGAGTTGCCATTGGTAAGGTAAGATATTTGCTAAATATTGTGTTATACACCTGGGTGTTCGATTCACCCCTCTTCTGAGCGAAGCTGCTAAGCAAGAGTTTTAGTTCTTTATTAATAGTAGTAATATATATATATATATATATATATATATATTAAAATTAACGATAATTAGTATAAAAAAGAGTGTAGTTTAAAGGTAAAATAGGAAGCTTCAGACTTCAAATTCTCGGTTCGATTCTGAGTACTCTTGTATAAATTTAACGTAATATATTTTATTATATGTATTATATTAAGTGATACCTAAACTATTACATATATGTAGTATGTAAAAATTAGCTAAGCTAAACCAAAATGTGTGCGAAACGCGAAGCAAGAAAGGTTCCTTAGCTTAATAGGTAAAGCGCATTCTTGATAAGGATGTGTTCGGAGTTCAAGTCTCTGAGGAATCAGGGCATTAATGGTATTAATTAAACCAAAAGAGAATTGCCCGAGTGGTTTAAGGAGATAAGCTTGAAACTTATTAGATTTAATGGATCTCATCCGTTCGAATCGGATATTCTCTGGTATAAGGCTTAATGCAAATATGAAATCTAATACGGGTTAGAGCCAGGTGGTTAGGCGTCTCATTTGGGTTGAGGAATTGTTATGTTCGAATCATAATAACCCGATGAAGAATATATAAAATATAAAAATGGATATGCATTAGTAATGACGACGATGACGTATATAGAAAAAAAAATTCTATACTATATAATTAGTATAGGAAAGTATATAAAGAAACTATTAGGGATACCTAGCTATATATTAAAGAGAGGATATATTTAAGTTGTGTTATTAGAGTGCGAGTCAACACATGAACTCAAGAAGAAATTCTGTAATAAACGAAGTGAATTGAAATATCTTAGTAACTTTAGGAAAATAAATCAAACGAGATTCTATAATTAGTGTGAATGAAAGTAGAAAAGCCTAAAAAATATAAAAATATTGTCTTATATGAATAAAGATAAAAAAATGTAATAAAAGAATAAATATTAACATTACAAATTTTACATAAATAAGATGATATATTAAATAAGTAAAATGGGAAAAACCTGTTTGAAGATAAAGGGGAACCTTCCTCTAAGGCTAAATATAATATATAAGCGACAGCGTATAGTACTGTGAAGGAAAGGTTTGAAATAGTAGTTTTATAAGCAGCTTGAATAAAATTTAAATAAATAATAAGAGCGTACCTTTTGCATAATGGGTCAGTGAGTTAATGTTAGATGCGAGCAGCAATGCCCAGATAAACCAATTATGAAATAATGAATTAGTATCTAAAATTAGACCCGAAGCCTGGTGATCTTACTACAGTCAGGGTTATAAAAGCCCGAACGGGTTATCGTTGTAAAGATATCCGATGAACTGTGGTAAGTAAGTGAAAGACAACACTGACTAGGATAGCTGGTTTTCTGCGAAACCTATATAAGTAGGTAATTCAAGTTACATCTTAGCAGGTACAGAACTGTGATCTCAGGCAACTTCTATTAATTGTTTAGTTTAGTGCTTCTTTTTTTTTTATTAGAAAGACTAAGAAATAATTAATAATTTTGCATATATCGGGGGATCGTGAAGATTTTATCGGTGAGTATTCGCACTCGGAAGGGCAATGATGAGTCTTGAATAATCGGACATAGTACGATAAGGTTGTATGTCTAAAGGGAAACAGCCCAGAACAAGAGTTAAGGTTCCAAAATTATTGTTAAGTGAAAATAAGGAAGTTTCTATTTAATACGACCAGGAAATAGGCTTAGAAGCGGTCATTTTTTGAAGATCTCGTAACAGAGCACTGGTTTAGTAGATAAAGTCTACATTTATAGTTGCACCGAAAATTTAACGGATCTAAACAATATACCAACACCTTGTCCATATTTAACAATAATAAAAATTATTTTATCTGATGGGGTAGCAGAACGTTGGGTAAATCTTCGACTTATGATATTTAAGAATAAGAAAATAGATAACCCAAGTGAGAATGCTGACATGAGTAACGAAAAAGGGATAAAACCCTCGCCTAAAGCTTATGGAATTATTAAAGTAACGGCCTCTAAGTTTATTAACCTAAAGGATTAAACGATGAGCAAATCTTGTCTACAAAGTAACAACCTTCTTTTATTTAAAGTGAAGAAGGTTCAGGAAAAACAGTAACAAGTCTTTAAGACATTGCAACAAACTAAAAAGATGAGCAATGCTAAAAGGTGACGAAATAACCGTACCTAGATTCTACCCCAAGTAAGCAAGTAGAGAATACGAAGGCGTTTGAGTGAATAATCATTAAGGAACTCGGCAAACTAACTACCGTAACTTCGGGATAAGGAGGGCCATTCTTCCTGATTAATATCGGGTAAAGAAGAGGAAGCATGGAATAGTGTTGTACGACTGTTTAATTAAAACAAAGCACTCTGCAATAAGATAATAAATCAAAGTATTGAGTGTGATTTCTGCCCAATGTCGGCTGGTTAACGAATTATCTAAGTCGACTAATATAAGCTTGGTTATGAAGGAAACCCCGATCAATGGCGGCCTTACAGATAAGGGTCCTAAGGTAGCGGAATACCCTGGCCGTTAAATGCGGTCTTGCATGAATGATTTAACGATACAACAGCTGTCTCAATGATTAGCTCAGTGAAATTGGAGTAACTGTGCAGATACAGTTTACCTCTAGTTAGACGAGAAGACCCTATGCAGCTTTACTGTTGCTAGTTATTCAATATGATTAAATATATTTTAGTTTATAAGGTAGTTTTAGAACAAAATTGAAAGACCTTTATATTATTTGTCATGTTAGTAGACGTAAATGTCTAGTCTATAATACGGGAACGTTAGACTTATATATGTAATATAATGTTCTTTAGTGTTAAAGAAAACCAAATGGAAAAATGACTAGGAGGCAGTTTATGCGGGGCACAGATCCCATAAAAAGTACCTGGGTGTATCCAAAGTTAATTTTGTAAAATTATCATAATTAATTATGGTAATTAAATATACATATTTTGTATATTTTATATTTTTAGTTTGTTATTTGGTGTAGCTCTAGCTCTAAAAAAAGGAAGGCTTTTTTTGCCTTCCCTTTTTTTTTTTCTAAGAAGCTATAACAAATCCAGCTATATATCTATTAAGTTAGAACTAATATTTTTATTATAAGTAAGATTTTAACTATATGGGAAATAGATGTAATAAAAATATTAAAAGTATTATTAATAATACTAGGTTAATGTTTTTAGCTATTTTATTTGTATGTTTTAATAAACATTTTTGATATTTAAGCAAATAAAATAATTATGTTAATTACTTGTCAAGTTTAATGGCTTAATCTTGCTTTACTGTTTGACTTACACGTCTATCAGTCGCGTAAGCGGGGCATATGATCACAAGATGCAGAAAGGAAAGGTCTTGGATTTTTGAAAAAGCTACGCTAGGGATGTTAGTCCTTCAATGATTTATATCATTACTCGCTGATCTAAAAAAAATCAAAATCCGCGCGAAAATGAAAATCAATTGATTTTAATTGGGTCAATTTCAAGAAAAACTTTATAGTTAACTATTAATAAGTTATCTAAAGTTGACATGAAGCGAAGCTTACTTCAACACTAATAATATAAGTAAGAACGTTCAAAGACTATAAGGTGAATAGTGTTAATAATAATCCTTACAACGAAACCCAACGTTTATATATTTAAATATAGCAGTTATACTGTTAATAATCCTTGTTAATAAACATGAGATAGATACAATCTTTAAATGATTGTACTTAGCAAAAAAAAAATAATAAGACAAAAAAGAATGAAAAACAACGAAGACTTAAATGTAAGACTATTTAAAGATAATCAAAGTAACTTAGGTGTAAATACACCAATTATATTTAGTAAAAAATTAAATAATAAGTCTAGAGTAATACCTTTAAATATTATTAGAGATAAAATGGGGCCAACAAAGCATTTTACACCTGCAGCTCAGGAATGAGTTAATAATGTTTATGCTTATAATAAAAATTATACTAAATTATTACCCAGTGCAGATAAAAATTTAATGGAGTTAGTAAAAAGTTATTTTAATCTTTATATCCAAAAATATTTAAATAATGAAATAGAACAATCTAAAGGGTTACCTACTAGATATAGACGATTATCTATAAAAAAAGTATTTGTAGGAAAAGGAGATATTAAACATACTAGTACTAAAGTAATAATAACTTTATACGTTTATAACTATGAAAAAAGGAAATTCTTGGCTAAAGAGGCTAAAGATATAAGAAATTGATTTAAAGAAGATAAATTGACCTTTAACGAAGATAAACCTGTAGTAAAAATAGTAAATAACAATGTTTTCTTAAGTTATAAAAGATGATTTAATTGAACAGCTTATTCATTGTTACAAAGAACAGAACCTGTTGTATTAGAACAATTTTATTTAAGAAAGTTTTTTAATAAATTGTCTATAAAAACAAAAATATCTAAAGCTAACTTGTCTTTAAAAGAAGAAAGAGAAAGCGCGCTTGCTATTACTAATAAAGGTTTATTTATATATGTGCCATTATATAGTGATTATATAAAATATATATCTAGTCTTAATATAGATAAAAATAAACCTTCGTTTGATAATTTTATAAATCTTATACGAATTGTAAAAACTAAAAATTTAGTTGATTTAAAATACAATAATAAAGACTTTAGTGATAAAGCTTTATATCTAAATCACGTAAAAGATTATTTATCCGAATTTTTTGTAGTAAATAAAAAATTAACTAAAGTAATTCTTAATTTAAAAAAACTAAAGACTTTAAAAGATCCTTTAGGTTGAAACTTTAAATTTAGAAATTTAAAACGTAGATATTTAATCTTAAAACATAAAACTTTCTCATATAATGGTAAAGAAGAAGAATCTTTGAAAGAAGAAATGAAATCATTTACAATACATAAATTCTTTTATATATTAAGTAACATTAATATTAAAAGTAAAATAGATTTATCTTCTCAAAAGAAGAGAAGAGATGTAAATTTAAGAGATATAACTTTATATCTTTACCATGTAAATAAATATTTAAATAAAAATTTACATCTTGTTCATAAAGATTTCTTATTTAAATTATTGGATAGTTTATTTGAGTTTAAAAGAAATAATTTAAACTATAGTGAAAATGCGATATATATTGACTACTATAAATATTTATTTAGCGGAGAATTTGTTAATAAACCTTCATTTGATGACTTTTTAACTCTTTTAGATAATTTTGATGATGCAGATCAATTAGAACTTTTAAAAGCTAAATATGGATATTTTTCTTTAATTAAAAATAGAAATTTAAAAGGTAAAATAAGTAAACAAATTACACAAAACATAAATAAAGCAGATATTGTTAAATATAGTAGTGAGGATTTCTATAATAAAGCATTAAATTTTAAAGAAGAGACTCTAAAACATTACTTTAAATTAAGTTTTATGTCTTTACGTAAACTTATTTTTAATCAAAATAAATTTACAAATTCTTTCATGAAAAATTTAAGACGTTTGGTTAATAAACTATATAATAAAGAAGTAGTATTTAACCTGGTAGACTTAACAAAATTACATTTTAATAGTGACATATACACACAAGCTGTAACTTTAAAATTAAAAAATAGAAAAAATAGATTATATAGAGTTTTAAAACGTTCATTGCTTAGAGTAAAAATACCTTACGTTAATCGAATAAAAGAAAAAGGTAGTAAAATTGATATAGAACAATTCTTAGTGAATAAAGTAAAAAACATTAAAATTAATTCTATTTTAGTTAATTATATTAATAAGAAAGATCCTTTAAATAATTTATTGTTAAATTTTTATCCTAAAAATGAAAATATAAAAACTAATTCACTAGAACCTGAGTATTGAGATAAACAATGACAAGAAAAACCAGAATATGTAATAAGTGAGTATCCTATACTTAGAACATTAAAACATAAAAATCTGGCGGGAGTTAGAATTGAAGCTAAAGGTCGATTAAGCCGACGTTTTACTGCATCTAGATCAGTCTTTAAATTGAAATGAATAGGTGGTTTAAAAAACGTTGATTCTTCTTTTAAAAAATGATCTACTGTTATTTTAAGAGGTCATGCTAAATCTAACGTGCTATATTCAAACGTTAATTCTAAAAACCGTATTGGAGCTTATGGGGTTAAAGGTTGAGTAAGTAGTAAGTAAAGATAAATAGTGTATAAAAAAAATTAAAATATAAAATTTCTTGTTTCGCGCCAACCTTCGTACCAAAAATAAAAATAAAATTATTATAATTATATTGTCGGTGTTAAAAAAAATTTCGCGTTGCGATTATTAAATATATTTAAATAAATAAATGAAGAAAGAGTCTGATCTTCTTTTGTGAAAAAGAGAAATAAAACAAAACAAAGTTTTATGGTATAACATCTTGAACAGGCTAATTGCGCCAGAGAGTACAAATTGAGTGCGCAGTTTGGCACCTCGATGTCGGCTTAACTTATCCACATGAATGTAGAAATCATGAAGGGTCTGACTGTTCGTCAATTAATAAGTTACACGAGCTGGGTTAAATACGTCGTAAGACAGTATGGTTTCTATCTTCTAGAGGAAATTAGAATAAAATATGGATAGCCCCCTCGTACGAAAGGAGCTGGGTATATTGACCTATGGTTTACCTGTTGTTTATGTGCCCTATATTAATTTAAGTATATGTTTTCCGCTTCTATGTCTAATAAAAAAAATTGCGCGCGCAAGCTTTTTGCAAGCGCAAGCGATAAAGTTAGGCAAAAAGAAAAAGATATAACTGTACAGGGATATTACTTTCACTTAAGTAAATTTATAGCATAGGCACGGCAGGAACGCTATGTTAGTTAAAGATAAGTGTTGAATGCATTTAGCCGCGAAACTTACCATAAGATATTCTTAAACATACGTAGTAGAACACTACGATTTTGTAGCTAATCTAATTAAAATATTAGACATTATCTAATAATATTAATCTTTTAATTATTTAGCTACAATTAATAGGCTTTAGCTGAAAGAATCTAAAGATTTTTAGGCATAAAGTACTAATTCTATCTATAACTGAATAATTTCTATATCAAAACATAATAAAAACAAAAAACGATATTATTTTGCCTAGTTAGCATAAAAGTAATGTGGCTGTTTTGTAACCAGCATAAACAAGTGCGATACTTGTACTGGGCTGATTTTTTACTTGCGTGCGTGTGCGTAGCAGTAGCAACAGTAAAAATCTTGTATTTAGGCCTTATAGTCAAGTGGTTAAGACATAATGTTTTCACCATTACATCGTGGGTTCGAGGCCCGCTGAGGCTAATTTTAAATACTAAATGCGGATTGATGTAATAGTAACATAGCTGGCTCATGCCCAGAATATGGGGGTGCAAATCCTTTGTCCGTACATTTAATTTAATATATTGATACTTTTTTTATTAAAAAAAGGCTATAGCTTAATTGGTAAAGCAAGCTGCTCATGACAGCTGAGATGTGTGTTCAAATCACTCTGGCCTTAACTAATGTAATTATTTAATAATCCGAGTGCTGGAATGGTAGACAGGGCGAGTTTAAGCTTCGCTGATTTATTATCATAAACGTTCAAGTCGTTTCTCGGATAATCATTTGTTAAGTTCTTAATTTACACTAAAAAAACAAACAACAGGGGACATAGTTTAATTGGTAAAACTGCGATTTTGCATATCGTTATTTCAGGATCGAGTCCTGATGTCTCCACTCGCTACGCGTGCGAAGCAAGAAATTAAACTTGTGATAGTTTAACTATATAACTTAAGTTTTTAGTGTGCTTGCTTCGTGCGAAGCACACAAGAAAGGATAAAGATAAAGGATGTTATAATTTATACAAGTTATTATAGGTTGATATTGACCTTATTTATTATTACATTACCCTATCCCATAAGGTGCTTGCTTCGTGCGAAGCACACAAGATAAAAAAAGAAGGCAAAGTTTACTTATAAAAGACTTAATAAAAAAAGCATAAGTATATTTTCACCTTTTTGTGTTATTTATATTATTTGTTCTTCACCCTCACCCTCACCCTTACCCTCACTCCCATTTTATTCTTCATCCTTACCCTCACCTTCACCCTATCCCTCATCTTCACCCTCACCCTCACCCTATCTTATAGGGTGAGGGATAGGGATAGGTTTATAACCCTAGTCAATTAATCATCAAAAATATTAAAGCCCGAGAAGCTCTATTGGTGGAGCATAATACTGAAGCTATTATGGTTGTAAGTTCAAGTCTTACCTTGGGCATGTTGTATTTTAATTAGGTTGTAAGTTCGAATCTTATCTTGGGCAAGTTTTTTTTAGCAATCTAAAGATTCTATATCTTTTTTTTTGTGCTTGCTTCGCACACTAAAGGGTAATGATGGAATGGTAGACATAAATAGTTTAGGACTATTTGATTTTAAAATCGTATCCGTTCAAGTCGGATTTACCTTACATGATCTTTCTCAACTTTATTTTAATTATATTACTTATCAAATTTATTTTCGGTTTAACTAAATGAGGCAAAACAAGATTACATGGCAGAGTAGCATTATTAGCTATATTTAGTTCAGCTATAATTGCTTATAGTAGCTTAGAGTTTATTAATTACAATATTGGTATAAGCTTAACTTTTTTATTACATTGGTTTATCTTTATGGGTATATTTATATTTGCCTCTTATTTATTGTCTCTTTACGGGGACGGTATAGATTCATAATATAATTCGCCTTTTCTTTATTTTTCCGCGCGAAGCAAAATAAGTACTAAAGAATAAATATTAATAATATTTAATATTATATTACTAGCAATTTTTAATAAATATCGTAATACAAGATTTAAATAAATATGTATAATAGTTACTTTAAATCTTTTTACTATAATATTTATAGTTCTTATAGGTAATATACCTAGTACTATACCTATAATACATCTATGTAGATTTCTAGTAATTATAGTCATCATTTGTCTTTTACCTTTTATTTATAGAAAACATGAAAAGTCTATAATAAAATTTCTTAACAATTATAAATGACAATATTTGCTATATATATTGGCATACACCCGAATTTTATCATCAAGTCTAAGTATCATATTACTATTCATAATATATTACATTACGAATAATTTTGCATTATATTTTCTAATAATAGAAAGTCTTATTAATATGTTGCCTTGAGGACAAGGAGGACAAGGCAATTCAAATATACCGGGGGGCTTATCATGGTTCTAGTTTTAGTTCTAATTCTAATATAGGAGATGGACCTCTGCTTTAGCTGGGCCAGAACCCCTGCTTTAGCTAGACCACAACATTTTGAAGGACAACCTGACAGACAAGTTCGTCGTAAAAAGTCTTCTTCTAGTTCTGATGAATCAAGTCCAGTAGAAAGAGGGTATTCTACCATGGTTAGATCAAACTTAGAAGAAAGAGAAGGGTATACAGGTTCTGCAAGATCGCTTGAAAATAGTGAAACAATTAAAAAGATCACTGATTTTTAAAATCAAAACCCTCATGTTCTAGTTGACGATTCAACTAATATTTTTTTAATAAAGATCTAGATAGAAATATTAATATAGGATATTTCGAAACTAAAAAAGGTCGTTTTTACCCATATTGTATGCATTGCTTTCATAATGAAAAAGTAAAAGTGTTTAAAGAAGAACATCTTAACTCGGGTAGTTGTGTCAAGGAAGCTTGCCCATTCCCTCAAATATATATATTACATAAGGATAGATTTATTCCTTTGAGTGCAGATAAAAATATACAAGCCGAATGAGTGAGTAGATAAATTTATTGAAAAGATCTTAGAGGAAATTATGTTAGATTTCCTTTAAGTTTACCCGAACACCTTATAAGAAGGGTATGGCAAGAAAAAGAGGTAAATCCTTAAGAGGGATAAACGCATAAAATGTATTTATAATGTTAATTAGAGTTTAACATGTCTTTTATTATTTTATATCATATATATCATATTAATATGATTATAAATGAAGCCTTTATAGCTCAACGGTAGAGCGAGATACTGTTAATATTTTGATAGATGTTCGATTCATCTTAAGGGCTCTTAACGATATGTTTGCATTAATACAATCCAAATAAAAATAAAAAAAAAATAATAATAATACTTTTTTTTTATTATTAAAAAAAGGTAGTATTTATACCTTTTTCTCATATTAGTTAATATAGCCATAAAACTATTATAGTATAATATCTTATTAATTTAAAGATAAAAAAGGTAAATGGTAGTATAGACTATTTCAATATTTGCCTCATAGATATTTAAGTTTATTTTAAATTTAAAATTTAAAAAGGTTACACGTAACCTTTTTCCTCACTTCTAGTAATTCTTATTATTACTATAATAATCTCTATATTAAGGGGTAATAAATCACATCATTCAAATATAATGGAGGTAAAAATAAAACATGAATAATTTAGGTGTGTGTAAGTAGCACAGAATGTTTATCTAGTGTGTAGGTAGCCCATCCCTTTTGGGAATGTATCTCTAAGTGTGTAAGTAGGACAGAATGCTTATCTACGTGTAAAGACACAATATATACTTTAGAAATCACAATAAATAATAAGTTGCAATATGGTTTAAATATTACTAATTATGTTACAGAATTGAAGAGATTTACCCTTAATATTTTTAGTCTTAAGGATTTCCTTAGTCATTGTTGGACAGAATGGGGTATTTAATTGACATAAGAAGATATGTGTCGACAAATGCCAATACTGGTTTGTTAATGGATTATTCACATGTATACAATTATAATTACATAGGTTATACAGAATTACCTACTATACTTAGTATCTATAATTTCTTTAGTATAATTGGTGATATATACAGCAATTATTAAGGTATCTTTCTATATCTAAAGGTAAGGATTATCTCAAATTTATAATATCTAATGTTTTTTACTATTATATATATTAACATTATTAATTATAATATAATTTGGCTTAAATTTAAGCCAAATATGTTGTGGACTAATCGGTAAGTCATAAATTTTTGGTGTTTACTTATGAGTGTTCGAATCACTCCAACATAAAACAATTAAGATAAAACATTAAAAAAACTTTTTTTTATTTACATAATTTTAAGGTGGATGTAGTTCAATGGTAGAGCAACTGTGTGTGGCTCAGTCCGTTCCTTGTTCGAATCAGGGTATCCAACGTATGTTAGTTTTTGCTCTTTTATTAATTTTACTTTCTAGTTCCGTCACATCAAGGCGAGATAAAGCCATATTGTATAGTAGGGTAGCTTTCTTAGCATTATTAAGTTCCGCGGTGGTAGGTTATAGTACCTTAGAAAACAATAATTATGAAAGTGGGGTAGGTTTATTTGGTGGTTTATATCATGCTATAAGCTTAACAGAAGTACTACAAGTTTACACTATAATATTTGTTATACTACCATTAGTAGTGTTTCCATTCTTAGCTTTATTATCTTTTTCTGAAAAAGGGAAGGGGAAAGATTTAGCATATAAATGTGCTTTTACTTCTTTTGTGGGTGTTTTTAAATTTAAGAATGTATTTCCATATTTTTTTACTATAAAAAAAGCAGTTAAAGATAAATATCTTAATGTAACATTAAAAGAATTTTGTTTAATTACTATTATTCAAATTTTTATTATAATAATTCTATATTACACACGTTGTTGTAATCACAGTATTGTACCTATATGTAGGATTTTAGGTTTTATAATATTCATAAATATTATACCTTACATATACTCTAAACATGAAAAATGAATAGTATATCACTTAAACAATTCTAAATTACAAGACTTGCTATATCAGATAGTATATACACGAAGTTTATGGTTAAGTATTAGCATAATTATTCTTCTTATATTAAATAACATTTCGGGTCAGTTTGTTTGAGAATCTATAATATATTCGAATATTATACATATGTGGCCATTTAATCAAGGTAGTTCAATGACACCAGGAGCTCCCAGTGGTTCTAACTTAAGAGGTGGGTTACAACCTACTCCAGGGCAAGGGCCACAGCCTCCTCAAGGTCCACAACCTCCTCAAGGTCCACAACCTCCTCAAGGTCCACAACCTTACGATGGATCATCTGTAAGTTCAACACAAAAGAAGAAATCTCCTTCTCTTATAGATGATTTAACGACCTATGATAATCCAAGCCGAGAAGAACCAGTAGATAGTTATACAGGTTTTGTGAGACGACTTAATCAAACTGAAGTATATAAAACTCTTGCTGAATTTCAAAAAATTAATCCTGATGTTAAAATAGATAACGGAACTATTCTGTTTCTAGATCGTTCTTTAAATAGGGGGAAAAGACTAGGATATTATATAACTTCGACTGGGTACTGAAAACCATATTATCAACATTGCTATCATGAAAAACCTGTAAGATTATATAAAAATACTATGCCAAATTCATTTAGTGTATTAGTTCCACCTTGTTCATTGCCTGAGTTATATTGTTATTCCAAGGATAATGTTATGCTTAATGTCCGAGAGCTAACAGGTACGATTAGTAATTATTATTTAGTAAACAAAGAGCTGTATGTTAAAAATTCTAAAGGAGATTATGTATTGTTACCTTATAAATATCCTACTCACAAGGTATTCGTGTTAGAAGAAGTTTAAGGTTAGATTCTATTAAAAGAACAGCTTTTAGGTAAGGTCTATAACTAAAAAGGGAATAATAAAGTATATTATTAAAAACATGAATATTGCGTCAAGTAAAATAAAAATACTTGCTTTTATTTTACATTGGTAATATTTATTACAATATTTAATATCTTTTTTTGATAGATATTAACTAAAAAAAAGTACAACAATAAAATTGTGGTATACGACAATCTTATTGTTGTGGGATATGTGTAGAAGGTTTGCGTTAGGCGTCAGGGTTGCAAAAAAAAAATATAATATTTTTTTTACGGTGTACAGTATATAATAGATACGGTACACCCAAAGGATATGTGTAGAAGGTCTACGTTTGGATTGCAAATCTAAAAAAAAAGGATCAATACCTTGATATCCTTAATTATTATATTTTCTATTTTATTCTGCATAAATAATATTTAATACAGTATTTCTTATCTATATATATACGTATAAACTAAAATAAAGAAAAATTTATATGAAAAAAAATGGGATCTGTTATCATTTTTTCATTACCTATAGTATAAGTAATGAAAAAATATATAAACTAAATACCTCTTCATTAGTATAATGAAGGGCTAAGCCAGGATAGTTCAAATGGTTAGAACATTAATTTCATGCGTTAAGAATGGGAATTCGAATTTCCCTCCCGGCTAATTTAATTTAAAAGCTTTTACTTATATATAATATATTCGCCTTTATTTATAAAATAAATAACTATATTTTAAAATGAATAATTATAACGACTTTTTTTACATAAGAATATAAAATAAAAAGAGTATAGCTATTTTATGTTTAAGCTATAGAACCTTTTTTTTTTAGTTTATAAAAAAAAAGATGGCTATAAGTTAATGGTAGACTATTTGCCTTCGAAGCAATCCGTGTAGATTCGAATTCTACTAGCCGTATAAAATAAAAATATTTTTAGTTATATTTATTATAAATTATTATTTATAAATAATTTGCTTAGTGCTAAATTTAATATATTAAATTTTGTAAGTAAAATATATTCTGAAAAAAAAAGTTTTTTTAATTTTTTCATAAAAAGACTTTAAGTATTATGTTAGTCTACAGTCGAATTACACAATAAAAATATTTTTTTTAGGATCTAAAAAAAAAAGAGCTGATATATTAGTTACACAGTAGGTTTTTATAAGTTTATAGTTTTTAGACATTTTAGCTTAATGGTAGAGTTTTGTATTACGGATACAATGGTTATAGGTTCAAGTCCTGTAAATGTCTTATCATATAAAAATAAGAAAATATATATTTAGTGTCTAAAATGTGTCTATAAAAAGCTTACTTAACAGAATCAAGTAATAAGCAACATATGTTTTTATATAGCTAAATTAAATAATAGTAATATAACCTTATATGTTAATACACTATACTTAATAAAAATTGTTTTTATTATTAAGGTTTGGGTATAGATATTTGTTATGTCAAAAAGTTTTTATAAATAAAAAAATAAATAACTTAATAAACTCTTGCTAGCTCAATGGTAGAGCTGGATACTTCTAATATCTAGATTTAAGTTCGAATCTTAAGCAAGAGTCGACTTTGGTTACCTACTCTGTGTATCATAATTTAACTTTGTAAATCATAAAGATAATAGTTAACCTTGGATATGCTAAATTAGAATTCTAGTAGATAGATTAACTAGACTTAATTACTTTTAAACCTGATTTATTTAATATATATTATTATATAAAAAAAACTTTAGGTATTAAATAAAATAGTTATAATATCTTTATAAGTAATAGATAATATATATTTTGTAAATGATTTTTTATTAATCTCTTCAAGTAAAATCACACTATATAAGTAGAAACACCTACTTAACCCGTTCCCTACTAATTTTTTTTAGGGGACGGATATAATCTACTTACAGTAGAATAATGGCATAATCCTTATAAATTGTAAGTAATTAATATTATACTATACTAAAGCAAATTAATTATAATATAAAAACATATTTAATTAAAATAAATTAAAAAAATTTTAAAAATAAATGTAAATTGTTCTTTTTTAGAGTGTATAGTATACAAAAAAGGAATAAATGTAGTTATTGTAGTTTAAATAAATATAAAGGTAAGAGTTATATACTAAATAATATTACTCGTAAATTTTAATAGGTTATTTTTGCTCGTACAATAAAAAATTGTAAATTTATTAAATTTACAATTTATTTTGTAATTTTATTAATAATAAAATTAGGGTTTTATCCCTGTTATATAATAAGATATAGGCTTAATGATACAAGCAGCTAAAATCATAGGTACAGGATTAGCAACAACAGGTTTAATCGGAGCTGGAGTAGGTATTGGTGTCGTATTCGGGGCATTAATCTTAGGTGTAGCAAGAAATCCATCTTTAAGAGGTCAATTGTTTTCATATGCAATTTTAGGGTTTGCTTTTGCAGAAGCAACCGGTTTATTTGCACTTATGATGGCATTCCTGTTGTTATACGTAGCTTAAATTTATTATATTTCATTAATCTTTATATAAAGAATATCTTAGATTAATTATAAAAAAAAAATACTGAGATTTATAATTATAAAAAAAAATATTAGTAAAATTTAAAACCTATATCTTATAGCCTACTACGGGAAGTTAAAAAAAAAAATAAGAATAAAGAAAGTAAAATTTAAAACCTATATCTCATAGCCTACTATAAAGTAAAAAAAAAATAAAAATAGTAAAACTTAAAACCTATATATTATAGCCTAATACAGAAAGTTAAAATTAAAAAATAAAGACAGTAAAACTTAAAACCTATATCTCATAGCCTAATACGGAAAGTTCTAATAAATAAAGACAGTAAAACTTAAAACCTATATATCAGAGCCTATTCCAGAAAGTTCTAGTTAAAAAATAAAGACAGTAAAACTTAAAACCTATATCTTATAGCCTATTCCAGAAAGTTAAAATTAATAGATAAAGAAAGTAAAATTTAAAATCTATATCTTAGAGCCTATTCCAGAAAGTTAAAATTAATAAATAAAGAAAGTAAAACTTAAAACCTAGATATTATAGCCTAATACAGAAAGTTAAAATTAATAGATAAAGAAAGTAAAATTTAAAACCTACATCTCATAGCCTAATACCTAAAGTTAAAATTAATAAAAACAAAAACAAAAATAAGAATAAAAATAGTAAAACTTAAAGCTATATCTTACAGCCTAATACGGAAAGTAAAAAAAAAAGTCGATAAGCTAAATACCTTTAGGACTACACTTTTAAAAAACTCCTTTACAGATGATACGGTTTACAACGTCTTTGATAGGGTGTACAATCTAATGGATCAACACCCGCATACGTTGTAGAAGGTAGATTATGTAATCTTTCTTTTAGGGTTTCACCTCATATAATGTCAGGCGATCCACTTTTATTAATATATAGGCGAAAAAAAACAAAAATTTATTCTAGATTAATAAATTTAGATTATGAAATACTTAATTTAAGGAGATACTTAATAATGATTTTGGACTATCTAAGTTGTATAAAATAAGGTTTCCTCAATCATTGTTGGATATAATGGAGGATTTAATAGACTATTTTTTTTTTAGTCCATGATATGACATGGATCTAACAGTGTTTTATACTCTTATATATAACCTTAATACAATATAATATTTAGAATTACCACCTGGTCATTCTGTCTATAGTTTACATATAACGTTTAGTAAGATAAACAATATATATTGTCTAATATATATGTTAGATACTACAAATAGCTCTTCAAATATCTTATCTGATTTCAAGATTATCTTTTATATTTTATCCTTTTTATTTAATGTATAATTCTAACATGAATTTATAATTTAGTTTGGCTTAAATTTAAGCCAAATATGTTGTGGACTAATCGGTAAGTCATAAATTTTTGGTGTTTACTTATGAGTGTTCGAATCACTCCAACATAAAACAATTAAGATAAAACATTAAAAAAACTTTTTTTTATTTACATAATTTTAAGGTGGATGTAGTTCAATGGTAGAGCAACTGTGTGTGGCTCAGTCCGTTCCTTGTTCGAATCAGGGTATCCAACGTATGTTAGTTTTTGCTCTTTTATTAATTTTACTTTCTAGTTCCGTCACATCAAGGCGAGATAAAGCCATATTGTATAGTAGGGTAGCTTTCTTAGCATTATTAAGTTCCGCGGTGGTAGGTTATAGTACCTTAGAAA